GTTGCTATGCTTGCAGTAGTCAAGCCCTCGAAGGTAGGCGTCCTGCGGTATCTTGATGTGTGGTCTCTCCCCCTCCAAACTTGGGTCTGGAAGCTTTGAGACGTCCACAAAGTCCACAGCAGGTTGCGTTTTTGCAGCGAAGGATGGTCTTGACCTCCTTCTTCTTCTCCGTCTCACAACCCTATAAGAACGACCAGGGTATTAACGGCTTACCCCTGTCCACTGGAGCAGAGTCTGAAGCTACGACGGGGCTTTGTTCCCCCATTCCATCCTGATCAATAGGATGAGAGGGATCGTTGATCTGTTCAACCTCTTTGGATGGCTCGATCTCAGCGATTTCTGGTTCACCGTTGGGAGAAACCCTAGTACCATTGTTCTCTCCCATCCTGCTTCACACACTCAAATGAGTAGAGATAAGGCTGACGGACCAGATGGTTTCACAATTGCTTTTTTTCAAGATTGCAAAAGATTGGCTCGCAACTTGATTAGAGAAGGGCCGCTCGCTGGTCCCTACTCCATATATCTTATCTAAATAAGAGAATAGCACTTTCATGGGAATGATAGAGAGACAGAGAAGCATTGGGATTGGGATTGCGATTCATACTAGCTATTCCTTTGCTTGTGCCCGTTCTTCCCCGGTTACGAGATCAGAAGATAAGAGGTTTCGTCTAGCCGGAGAACCAGAGAAGGTTAGTTACTGGAGAAGATTAGTGACCCGCTGACTTGCGTGCTAACGAGCAGGATCTGAAAGAGACCGTTGCCCGTCTCTTACTTGAAACCTAACCTACTCAAAAGAACCTTCCCCGCCTTCCAGCAGGAACCAGGAAAGAGTGAGCCACAGGTTGGAAAGAGCGAGCATTTTCAACGGTTGAATGCCAGCAATCAAAGGAAACAGGATCTCTGTAAGTACAACAAACACAAGCCCGCTCGCTAGCAACTTACGCAGGCACCCGAAAGCGTAACCTTACCTCTTTCCCAAACCCGAGACTTTTTTTGGTAAAGCAAGCACACCAGACTAGAAGGAAAGCAAGCAGGGGCAATAGGCAACTCGTATGTATTATCAATTTCAATCGAAAGCAATAGGAAAGCAAGCCAGCCCACATTTAGTACGGAAGCCATTTTTTTTAAGGTAAGGCGGAAGGCATATGATGGATCTAATATAAATATGAAAGGAGCTGGAAGATGAGCAGGAGTATTATCAATCGCCACTCCTAAAAAAGAATATAATACTCAAAGTGATGACAAGGAATAGGAACAACACTTCTCTTCCCGTCCCTTACCCCTGCAATTCTTCAATCAGCTTCAAGATCTTGTTAATAGCGAACGCACCTTGACAGAACTTTCTATTCGGCTAAGAAACCTGCGATAGATCTGCCTTAACGGGAGATTCCGCATGGAACGTTCACTTAGTTTTAGTTGAGAATTCCACAACTTTGCAACTGTCTTTTTGCGGTCAGTCTTTCTTATCTTTCTGACTTGAGGATAATAACCACTCGAAGCAAGAGATTAGGTTAGAGCTAGCCTTCTTGCCTGCCGGACTCTACCTGACAACTAGTACTCGCAACTTCTTCCTCTCGATTATGAAATCCCTATCAGTCTTCTAGTAGTCAGTATCCCTCCCTTGCTAGCCTAAAGGTAAAGGAGAATCACTACTCGAAAGACAGAGCTTTGCACTCTCCATGGAGACCTTTCCATTTTTGATGATTTTGTCCCTTTCTTCTTCTTCTTATAAAAAGGTAAGAAGAAATTCCAATCACTTAAAGCGAAGGGACATTACAACTCAAAAGGGATGTTAATATGTTAGGCTAAGGCACCTCTCATCACAGCACGTCGAAAGCATGCCATCCAATTCATTATTGAAAGCCTGAGTTCAGTTACGAAATTCACTCTTTGACCATCGAATTCCTGAACACCCGGGAATCTCTGACATTTCATTTAGGATACTTTCCTACTTGAAATCCATTTTCTATGGAGAAGTATGACAGCGCAGTAGAGTGATCTCTGCGCCCAGAGTAATAGAAATCTATCTGATTAGCCTATGGACTTAATTGGTCCTTTAGGTGGATTGATCCCTGTACCCCTTATCCCTCGGTTAGTATTCGGATAGTGTTCACCCTCTCTTTTGATTGGTGTTCCGTATACTGTAATTCTCCTTTTGGTGGAATTCAGTATGTCTCACCGTAAATTAGCTTTTGTCCTCTATTCCTCCTATCCTAGGTGGGGTATCTAAGGCTTCATGGACCCAATTTTGAGGGCGGACGGACTCGCGTTTGTCCCAGGGATTGACCGGTGACACTACTAACTTAATTGCCCTAATAGCGGCTTATTTTGCTTAAACATGTTCTCTCGCCTATACACCTTCTTGCTATGTATTTTTCCAGAATCCATAGAAACCTTGGCTTAGTGCCATTACTGTAAGCGGCGGATGATTGGTATGCAGGATCGGTTGCAACGGTTTCACATGAATGTGAATCAAGAGATTGGCTTGAGACAACTAGCCATTGTACCTGAGATTGCGATAAGTCCTTCTTCTTCTTTGGAGCTTGTTCTTGGTCCCAAGGGAAATTGGGTGACATTTGCGAATTAGATCGTGCTACTTTGAAATCCGATGGTGTTTTTCGTAGCAGTCTAAGGGGTTGGTTTACTTTTGGACATACTGAATTTGCTTTGCTTTTCTTATTCGGACATATTTGGCATGGTGCTAGAATCTTGTTCAGAGATGTTTTTGCTGGTAGTGACCCGCTCAAGTAGAATTTTTAGCATTCCAAAAGATATCCTACATATTGCCGAAAAAACATTTATCCAAAAGATTTATTCATTACTACTACTACATAAAGCACGTAATTACATAAACTACCACATATGCCTCTCTAGACTTCAAAAGCATTCATTATACTAAAAACACTACATTATTTTCGAAACTTGAATAAGTCAAAGGGGAAATTGGAAAAACCAGTATAGACGGGACAGTAACTACTTTTTTTCTTTCTTCTAGTCTCTCCGGTCACCGAGGAGGATCGCCCGCACAATGAGCGATTGCTGTTCATTTCGCAGCTGTTGTAGTCTCCTCTCGAAGCCTCTTATTCTCTGGTCCGTCGCGCGCATCCGGTCTCCTACGACGGCAGGGTTCGCCGGGCACAGGTGTCGCCAAATGTTCATAGTCTCCTGCATTCGCGCAGGTTGTTCTCTACGTGTTGTATTTCCTCTCCAACTTGAGCGAGCCTTTCTGCAATAGCCATAGTTCATCAACCGCGCTAATAAACAAATTCTCCTTTTTTTTCTTTAAGAGCATGAAGGCTTATCGAGCCTCTTTTTATAGAGTTACGAGTAATCCCGCAAAAGCAGTTGGGCACGAATTTGATGGCGGGCACAATCCTTACTCGTTTTCCGCAGTTGAGTACTATCATGCCTGTTTGATGAACAAACGAACTACCTTGCGAAGCAACACGCCCCCACAATCACGCTGCTTGTGTGAATAAACAAACCAACTTTGCACAACCAGTCGAAAAGATGTAATATTCTATGCCAATAGACTCGTGACATCCATGTACTGAGTCGTCAAATGAGCCACGTTACGTCTAAGACGTAAAGACTTGACGTCACAGGAAGGCAAGGAGATTTTCTGACTACCTCCTGTACCGGACGGAACGGAAAGGCTATTTGTGGAATGCCTCCTCTCCTGCACCGGACGGATGGGATATCTCTCTTTCTTGCCTGCCATACCGCAAAATTGGATATCTCTCTTTCTTAGCCCAGCTATGAACTATGAAGGGAAAGCGCATCCCTTTTCCGCATCGAAAGGATATTCAAGGAATACCTCCGCCAGGAAAGATCGGATATTGGAATACCTCTGCTGGACTACCCGCTTTTTGAAGGGCATCAAGAAGTCCTCGCTCGGGACTAGAAGGAGGGATGTCCCTCGCTTGCGCCCTATTTGAGACTAAGGCAGGCTCCTTTTGACCCCTGTCCTATCACCTTTATCAAATCCCTAGCTCTCTTCCTTAGTGCAACTGTCCTCTTCCTACCATGGGAATATCTATCTTTCTCTCTTGTTTCGGATATCAAACCGGGCGGTATCGTATATGAAGAAAGAGATTGTTGACGTGCTGTTAGTAGACTCAACACTCATTTCTTCCTGTGACCGACCGCCTAACCCAACCAAATCCGGACCTAACCTAACCAAATCGGATAAGTCAGTTGAAGAACTAGACTAGACCTTCGGGGGCTCTTATCCCGGAGGAAAGGTTGAAACATCGGATTGGATTCGACCTTACTTAATCCATTTCATTCTAAAAAAAAAAAGAGGATTCAATCCGCCTTTCTCTTACGAGAAAGACAACTTCGTTCCTTTATTGATGAGCCGCCCCCGACAACATCAATAAAAGAAACTTTTCACCCACATGCTTGATCCATTTTCTTTTGTGGGGGGTCATCGTGGAAAGTGCATCCAGCAGGAATTGAACCTACGAATTTCCCAATCTTTAGTTGGGCGCTTTAGCCATAAATGGATGCCAAGTGAACTAGTTTTTTTTTCTGTATGTTTTTTGCCATTTCTGCCGTTAAGGGAGATTCGGAAAGGGATGGAATAGGAAGACGTGTTTCCAGAACGAAGAAGATACGGGTTGAGAAGGGGGAGTTAGCAAAGTTGGACAAGATTGGCATTAGCATGGAAACGTGTATTGATGTACCGGATCGGCTAATGCTCTCAGGTTGATGCGATGTATTCCACCAGTTGACTGGAGGCTTGATTATTGGTATATCGATCGGTCCAGCACGGATTGAAATAGGAGCCGGTTCGTAAGGAAGCTTTTGAAAAAGCAGTGCACCCACGTAAATAAGGAACGAGACGAATACGGAAGTTAAACGAGCATCCCAAACCCGAAAGGTGCCCCACGTAGGTCTTCCCCGAAACCCCCCACTGACTATGGTAAACCACGTAGAAAGAGCACCAATTTCTGTACCGGTTCCGGAAGAGCGAGGAAGAAGGGGTTGTTTTGTTAATAGGAAGAAGGAACTGTTGATAGCCGTTGCGATATAAACAAGTATACTCATCCGAGCCGCAGGAACATGTACATACGGAATACGAGAATTTCCACCTTGTTGAAGATCTGGTGGTGCTACCCGAAGACTTGAATGAATAGCCATCGCTGTTAAGAACAACCGAGATCCAATGAGAATTTGCGCGTAGCTTCTGGTCTTTGACATCAAGAAAGAAAGTTTACATGAGGAAACTGACATGTGAGATTTTTGTCCTCGCTAGTGGAACAAGAAAGACATGGATGTATATTCAATACGCAATCCAAGGATTTCAAGAGCTTACATAGGAATTCCCTTGCTTTGTTTTCGCTCCACTCGTGCGTGGTGCCTGGGACTCCTTGCTTGCGGAGCGGCATACCGGAAAAAGAAGGAAGGATTGACTTAAAGTAGCTTACCCAATTCTTGTAGAAAGGATTGATACGCGGATGACATCTTACCCAGAATTCTGATGTCTGCGACTATAAATATGAGATGGGACATCATGGAGTCATCCTTGTCATCCAAATTGGCGGTTATATCCTTTATTCAGTTGAATGCTTCCGAGGTTCTCGCTTTTTTCGAGGTCGAGGGGTTCGCTCCGCAGAAGCTCCAAGAGGAGATCTTGGGCCTCTTGCTTCTTCTCGCGAATAGAAAGATCCCTGATTTCGTGGTCGAGGAGGGCCTCATAGGCTGCTTTCCCAATATGGGACGCCTCCGTAAATCGCTCTCGTACAAAGCGGCTGTACTCTCCCGGGGCCTCCTGGGGGAGATTTAGCCAGGTGTCCCTCGCCTCGAGAAGAGAAATCCTGTTGTACAAGGAAGCTTCAATCAGGGCATAAGCGGTCCTATATGGAGGAACCGCAAATGCCCCTGCACCCCCTTCTCCCTGCAGAATGATGGGGGGATCCTGCGGAGCCCCCGCAAGGCGGGGACAGGACCCTTGGGATTCTTCGAAGCCAATGTCTCCCTGCGCTTGCTCTGGGTCACCATCCGCAGCATAGGCGATCATTGGAAGGCCAAAAAAAAAAGCCAAAGAAAGAAATGACTAAAAACTGCACAGAAATGGTCAAGAAGAAGAGGCGTTTGGACGATGGAACATAAATTGAATACTCTCTCGTTTATTCCTCATTCTCAACAGGAATGCATCAACAAAACTGCCCTGTAATATAGATCGTCTGTTTAAGCATGCACTAATTTCTGCGTTTCCCCACCCCCACTACTGCCCGAAATCCAGCTTTGGTGGGCTTCCCCCAAGGTGACACCGAAGGTCTACCTCCTTTCGTGCGCCCCTCACCTCCTCCATGAGGATGATCCACTGGATTCATTGCAACACCACGAACAATGGGGCGTCTACCTAACCACCGGCTTTGTCCTGCTTTTCTAAGCTTACGTGCACCATGGTTGGGATTGGAAACTATACCAATAGTAGCTCGGCATCGGGAATCAATGAGTTTTTCAACACCCGAGGGTAGCCGCACAAGACATTGTGGTGCTGGTTCCTTCATTATTTTAGCAAAAGTTCCTGCGGCTCGAGCCAGCTTTGCGCCTTGACCTGGATTACATTCAATATCATGTACCCATGTTCCTATACGTATATCGGCTAATGGTATGCAATTTCCTACTTGATAATTTAGATCAAGTATCTCGTATCTATACGCAGGGGGGCGTGGCCAAGAAGCAGCCAGCTGACTGCCCCCTTCAACCCGGCCTTTATTCGCTGTGCGAACATGGTCTTGGAACCGAAGGTATGTATGGGCATTCTGGGCAGGTCGCAAGAAGCCGCTGGTCGAAGGTTTGGACCAATCGCAATTCATCACCGTCTTGCCCGCTGTAAATTTCTTACTGGCTAATATATAAGTGTTGACCTAAGCCCCTGTGCTGGGGCTCGGCTCCCGAACCGTACGTGAGCTGCCTCGTACGGCTCTTCCTAAGAACGTGAGGCCCCCCTCTCTAAAAATGGGATTTCTTTATGGTCGGCCTTTCGAATTCCTCCTTCATTTTCTGAGAAGCCCTTTACGACTATAAATAAAGGACAGGGGGCTGTTCACCTTTGGAAACTTAGCTACTTAAGTACTACTCAATACTAAAGTCAAGGCGAACGGCATTCTGTTGTACAGCTACTTAATAGTACTACAACTTAAGTACTACTAAAAAAAAGTACCAAGGCGAACGTTCCCTTTGTTTGAATAAACGCCGCCGCCTATTAGTTAGTTTACATTACCAAGTCAACCAAGCCTAACCCGTCATGGTCACGACATGTTGTTGATATTGATTGAGGAGTTTGATGGAGTTTAGCTTACTTCATCCATAAACCGTCAAAGTCACCGTCACTGGTACTTTGACTCTATAGGTAGGTATCGGTGGGGCTTGCGTAATGTAGTTGTAGTTAAGGCTGCATTGAAGTAGCGCCTTTTTTTGAAGATCTACTGAAGTACCAAAGGCGAACCCGGCTCCCAGGCCGGGACGTCTGGCAGAATGCTTGGCCTCCAGCGCTGGAAGCGAGACCCGAAGGGTGAGCTTCTGGCGGTTAGCTTCTAGTCTGTAGGCATTCTGGGCTGGAAGGAGACTTTAGGAATGAAGGGAGGCGGGCCGACGTAAAGAAGCAAAGCTTCGTAGACTCGACAAGTCGCTTATAGAATGCCGACTACTAAGTTATGTGAAGTTCAGTAAGGGGGGGAAGCGAAGCTTAGCGAGCTTTATTTGGCCGACCACGTAATAAGCCGCTGGCGGAGAAAGCTCGAAGAGCTTCCCTTCATTCGTTGCTAAGCCAAGGTCCCAGGTCTCCGAGTCAGCCCGCGCTTTTTCGAAGAATCCTGCACCCATGGGCATACGGCCTGGCAGGCCTTCCCTTTCCGCCGGAGCTTCATGGGCGTTGCCCCGTTCCCCAATCAGATGTTTGGATGTGAGCTATACTCCGCGAGGAGCCACACGGGCGTATGGCCTTGCCTTGCCATTTGACCTCTCTTCCCGTGTGACTAGGAATGCTCAGTGACAACCTCTCAATTGTCACCGCCTGGCCTCTCTTGCTACCACGGTAGCACCTAGTGTGGTCAGCACCAATCGTGTTCGGGCAACGAAGCTTACACTCATTCACATTGGTTCATCCTGCTATGCCCCGGGCCTTTTGCTCTTCTAACGTAAAAGGTGGCCGGCCATTCGTCAAGGCCCAGGAATCCGCTGGACATCTCAGCGGCGGGATTGGATACCCGCATCCGATCGAAGTTCCATTTGAGTGCCCCCCTAACATAAAGGAGAGCTCTTTCTAGGTGGGTCGCTTCGCGAAAGACATTGCTTAGGACCAACGGGTCACACGACAGGTGCACGATCGACTTTGCACGCTCCATCCTTCGGCCCTTCGCCTATCGGCTTGGCAGGCAAGCTACCGAAGCGACTAGCTTCTACCGGAAGCAAAGCTTTGTAGAAGCTTCTAGAGGCATTCTGGTAGGAAGGCCGACCACGTAATAAAGCGTAAGCAAGCACTTGGCTTGGGAGCAAGCTACCTTGATCCGCCAAAAAAAGCTTCGATTCGTTATGCTCAGTAGCTCCAACAAGCCCTAAAGTTTCTTGCCGCCTAAAACTCTGCCAAGAAAGCGCTGCTTTACGTTTGATCCAGAGAACGCAATGCGTTCTCCACTTTCGGACCTCGCAAAGAGAGAACGTCTTTTTTCCGATGACTTTCTCTCTCATTCGCGGAGCGAAGAAAGCGGGCTTTGCCCCAGCTACCGCTATCCTTGGGAAAGGAAAAGAGCTACCGAAGGAAAGGGATGCAGTCTCTCCCTTGGCCTTTGGAGAGGTTCCTAGCCCACCGGAAGAGCAGAAAACGTCCTTCGCGCAAGTTTTTTTGCTTCCTGCGCGGCTCTTCGACCAAGGAGGCATTCTGGTAGGAAGGCCGACCACGTAATAAGCCGCCATCAGTCCAGGAGAGAAGCAAGCTACCTTTCTTTGATCCACTTTCCCGGGCAGGGAAGAGAACGAAAATAGGCCGCAGATGGTGGCCGTGGTAGGTTCGAGGATCTTACGCGGCGGAGCGAACTCTTCTATCGTGTTGCATTTCCTCTGGCGGCGTGGCTGCACCCCCTCGATCCATCGTACTGGAGCGATCCGAGAAGAACGATTAGGGTCATATTCGATCCTTTCTACAATGCCCATAGACGAAGTGCTTCGTTTCAGATCAATTCTTCGCTGCAATCGCTTCGATCCACCCCCTCGGTGAAAAACCGTAATACGCCCTGAGGAATTCCTCCCAGCGGACTTCCCTGTACTCAAAGTGAATTGTCTAAGTGCTCTCCCCTGTAGGCTTTGTCTCATTGTGTATCTCGTAATCATTCGATTCCGTCCGAATTAGCTCCTCCTCCTCCTTCTCCTCCGATGATCGTCGTTGGTCCTTCGTTCGTAGTGGTAAATGTATAGTGGCTCACCCCTGCCTGCGAGACGGGAAACGGGCCCCCTCTTTTACATCACATGAATCATCCTATGTTGTCATCCGGGCGGGCCGCCTCCGGTCCGGTAGGGCGGTCGCCTTGACTTTAGAAGTCGCGCCTTTTGAATATTGAGTAGGCGACTTGAATTGTTGCATTAAGCTTTTTTTTTTGAGCGGTTTGGATTATTGGAACCAACTCCCATAGACCTTCGGAGGTATGGAATGGTTACCTTAGTCACTAATATAACCGCTACTACTTCTTTGTCTAAGGAATTAGGTAACGAAGGTAGGCAACTCGAAGAGTTTACAGCGCTACTGCAAGTGGCTGTCCCCTTTAAGGAAACCCATACCGAAGGTGGCACTATAGAAGGATAGCCTCGACGGGGTTCCTGCTATAAGGTAACCGACATAGGTTCACTATGACTATGGTTGTACTTTACTTTGCCTCGGAGGTTGTTACCTTTCCTTTCGGTTCAAATAAATCAATCGGTTCCAATATATTGTTGTTATATACCGAAATACGCTTGCTCCCAAACACAGGTCATGGCATCTGTGGCAGCCCCCGATATTCCGTTTTTCAGACAGGACCAGGGATGAGGAGATTTCCCTGTAGCGAGGGGCAGGCCCTGTATCTCGATTTGGGACTGGAACTCACCTATGCTTCATTCATTCCGATCCCTATGCGTTACACTCGTAATTCGCACCTAATACCAACACATCCAACTAAATTACATATAACACAATTGCTCGTATAAGATCTCTTCCCCCTACTACCGTACCTTCTGCTGGTGAATGATCTCAATTTACTGCTACTTATCGAAAAGGAAGGGATGTTCGCTCTGGAATTGCTCTGTAGGTGCTAGAACTAGAATAGGCTCTGGCTTTCAAACGTCGAATGAAAAATGCTCCTACTCCCATCTATTTATATTATGCCTACGCATGGACTCCTATCTAGCTACCTACCTCGTTGGTCTACCTTCGCGCACTCTATGTTCCTATACCAGCAAGCACTTGGGCAGAGTCAAGTGTTGCAACGAGCGAAGCTTCAAAAGCGAAGCGAGCCAGCAAAGTACTCCGCAAAGGCAGCAAGTGAAAAGCCCCACCCTGTGACGTAAGAAGGCGCCGCAACGCGTCTCAGGTTGTTCCGGCCGTTGCGCGCTAGTGGACGTCATTTCTGCTGAAAAACGTGGTAATTGCGCTAACTTACTAAATAGGGCGATACGGCTTAACTCTACGTTGCCCAAGCTCTTGCTGGCTTTGGATTGCGCTGTACGTTAGGTGTTGAGTGTTGTATACCTACGCTTTCCCCTGCCTTAATGCCTTCGCCGTTTAGCCTTAGGGATCCCCTATTCTAACCCCCCCAATAAACACCCGATTTACTATGTTTCAATCCGAGCCTAACGCGCGTGGTGGATGTAGGTGGGCTCTGTATGTAGGGACGGCTTTCACTTGACCCACTTGTAAAGCCTGTCTTTCAGATGGTGCCTTAACCCTTCCGTTACCTAGGCCTTAGCTTATTTATTATTAGTAAACTGAGTCAACAATAAGATCGACTAGACCTGTTGCTACTACAGTATCTCGATTTTGAAATGGTTCAACAGGGTCCACTTGGTCAACATAAACTGGATCAACACATGAGGTCGATTCCTAGACATGGATCATATGACGTGGCAAACCAATCGTCAGAAATTAGTCACTATTGGTACGGCCCCAATCCTTTGACCCGCCCCAGCATCTCTGCCTCCTATCACCGGAGACCAGACTATGTGAACCATAACGATAACGGACCGAGGCATACCAGCCCATCACCGGGGACCATCCTTTCGGACACCGGCCCACTCCGTACAGAGAGCTATACCGCCGGGGCTAATGGCTGAATGAGTTCGAGATCCCGGGAGCAAACGCAAAGACAAAAGCAACCGAAGAGTAAGCAGAGGGCAGATCCGGTGCCTGTAGCAGATCAAGGTGCATATCCCGCCATACCATAGCAGAACGCCCGGTTGCATATGAAATGGACCAAAATCCAATCCCAGATCGAGATCAAGAATCCATTTCAGTTCCATAGCCGGAAGTACCACCCGGCACATTGATTTCTCAATTCAATACTGGATTTCCCCCAACCCACCCTACTACACAGCCTCCCTTTATCTACGGGCTATGGCTCACGAAATTACACTGGAAATGGTTCTCCTTTTTGAAAGTGGATGCTCTGGATCTCGAAATTGAAGGTATGCTGCGAACTTACAGAGATGCTAGGCAAGGTGGCGCCTATATAAATGGATGAAGAGAACTGGCTCTCTATCTGAGCAAGATGTACGTAGGTGGGAAGCTTCTGGCTCTGCTCCTGCCTTTCTCGTTGCTTCTGTCTCTAGCTTACTCTGCTACTTATACTGTGACTTCCACTGCTGCTACTTGCTTTGCTACTTTAGGTAGTGCTGCTGTAGGCTCTACTACCTTTGCTGCTAGAGGATCTGGAACTAGGCCTTATGCTGCTGCTGGTGGAGGTAGTGGTTTTGATTTCTGGTTCTAGATCGACTGAATCGACAGGATCTACTGCTCGGTCGACAGCTTTCTTCGACTACAACATCTGCTGCTGGATTGACTGGTGTCTATACCTTTGCTCCTGCCTTTGCTTCTTCGACTGACTCAACCATGTATTTCTTCATTGACTGCTTCATCAACAGAATCGCCGGAATCCACCGGCTCTACTGAAGCAACTCCTCGCTCTGGATCTGCAACTGGAAGATATGAATATAGGCATGGGTGGCATAGGCATAGGTAAAGGTATGGTCAAAGGCAATCGCAGTGGTTGTTTCACCCAGAGCCGGAGTAGATTCACTCATAGCAGATACAAAGGCAGGAGCAAACAGCTAAGTAAAAGCAGCAGAGAGTCGCTATACGGGGGCAGCAGAGCCCCTTGATTCAGAACCACCTATTTATCCCCACAGGGCTTGAGCCCCAGGCATAACATAAGTAGGTGAATCCACAAAACCACTAGCAGAGGTAGAGGAAGCCAAAAGGTTGAGGAAGAGGGTGGCAGAGCTGGAGACTAAGGTATGATCCCTAGCTCTTCTGGACTTCACTTTTCTCTTAGCCTTTGACTTCATGCACCATGCGCTAATTCCAAGCTTGCTTTTCTTGCAGAGAGAGGCGCATGCTGGCAGTGCGAGCCAGATAGAGCGGCTAGAAGAGGAGATTGCCAGCCTGACCCGGCGGTTTACGGAGGCGAAGTTGACTTATGAGCAGCGGGAGGGGGCACCTATGGATTTTATCCGCCACCAAGATGGTCGGTGACTACCCCCAACGCTTGATGGAACCACTCGCTTTCCACTCCCTTCGCATAAAGATCAGAAAGGCAAGCGAAGAGAGCATCGATATCTTCGGATTCGTCAACCACCTGGTTGGACAACTCAGGCAGTGACAAGTTGGGCGGAATTGGCACATGGGCTTGATCCAGAAGGGATGTAAGTTTCTCGCCAATTCCCGTTTCAATGGTACCCATCCGCAAATGATTGTTTCCACGTCGTTGGTTAAAAACCAACCTTTCCGGACAGAAGATTGGAAATAAGAGAAAGCAAGTTATTAGTGTCGCGAGAAGAAGGGGGCATCATTGTGTGGTGTGGAATTACCGAGAAATTCAAATATTATGTCCACGATAAAATAAAGTACACTATTCTATGTAATTCTCAAAAAAAGATTGGACAACGAGAGAAAATGCAGAGAACAAGACAGCAAGCGAGCGTACATTGGTTTAAGTTAAGGTGAGGTGTACGTACGACTTGAGCAAAGCGCACTGCACTGATTCGGGGGGGCGCCTTTATCCTCCACACTCCCCTACAACCTTAACTCTCATTTTGACTCCTAGAGAATTTGATAGCGCACTTGTTGGTTCTATGAGCCGCACGTAATACACAACTGGGGAAGCGATTCGTAAATTACTGGTTGCAAAATGCTCCCCACCGGAGACGTAATCCATACTCCTTCCCTCAGATCTGCTGCCAGATCCACCTCTATGCAGACTCTAGCCGCCGTCATGCGGGTTATCGCGAAGGTCCGTCTACCATAATAGGTTTCCCGAACGCGCTAGCAACACAGGTTTGGCTGCGGCCAGAATTCCCCTGGCAGGTCTGGGAGGTTAATCCAAACCGCAGCCGAACTCCTCCGACGCAGGATCAAAGAGAGGGAACCATCGCTGCAGTCTAAGGCATCTATGAGCTATGAAACAGGGTCCTCCCATCGTAAAAAGTCCTCCGTAGATTGGAATTGTTGCAGCAACCACCCATGCGACATAGCCACTACCGACAACCTCCTATACAGACCCCACCAGTCCGATAGCCTTTGCCTCACCAGGTCGTGGTCTGGCCCCTAAAAAATTGCCTACCTGGCCATTTGTTAACTCCTCCACCGAATCCCAGAAATTCTCCTGAGAAGAACCTGACCACTGCTATACCATTTTATATTACAGGTTGGACCCGAGGTTTGGGCAGAGTCTCTTTACTTCCCTTGAACAACATTTGCCCAAGATCTGCCCCCCTTCCAGCCATCCCGGGGCCTAGGACCACCTTCTTTCCTATTCCACTTAAAGAAAGGGTTCTCCACGGCCCCTGGCCTAAATTCAATCCTTTTCTTTAGGCCTGAGAACTCCCCCAAACATAACATAAGTAGTGCCTCCCACAGCATTGCCCGAACCCTGGCCATGATCTCCCTTTTCTTTGCTGCCCTTGGGCCCTACCGGGCCTAGATTAGATGTTCGCCCTCCCTCCATCCATCGAGTCAAGTAATTCGCTATCGGAAATTCTTCCGCCGCGTATCTCATGCCATGCTTCTTCTTTCTCCGAATCGGTTCCGTTTGTCAATCAAGATTCGCCATCAAGAGAGGGAAGAGCCTTTAGGCCGGTCTCGTCATTCACGCAATTCCCCCGTCCATCGATCGATCACGCGAGTACGCATCCAGTCAGCACATAGCGATAGAAAAGAGCGTTCATCCTTGATTTGATTCTCTTCCTCAATATGTCTATGTCTGTCTGATCCCTATTCATTCGGTCAAAGTCTCCACGGCGTTTTCACGCCCCTCTACTGAGAGGTGCACCATGTTGATAGGAATCGGCAAACACCTTCTTGTACACGTCCTCGAGTGCAGCTGAGCAATCATAAAACGTTTTTCCCCAGGGTAGGGCATGGCATGGTCAGTTGTCGAGTGCCGCTTTTCCCCGTCCGAGAATCTCCATCTGCTCTAAGTGGGCGAGCTAGAATCGGTTGTTCCCATTTTTTTGCGAAATGAAATGTTGTGTTGTTAAGTAAGCCCATTCTTCTGGATTTTCATTAGTCCTATTTCAGGTGCAAAGCGCCTCTTCAATAAAGACCTCTTTATCTCTTTCTTTCTCCCCCATTTCTCATTTTCTTGATTGAAAGAGGGAGTAAATGGACGCTTTGCGTAAGTGATTCGGGCGGTTGGTGGCCCCTTCGAGAGTTGCGGGTCCTTGCCGCTGCATGAGTGGTAGCTCACGCTCAAAACTCCCTCACCTATAAAGCACGAGTCCTAGTCGTTGCGCCCTTTTATATTAGGTAATACCGTTTCCCGGCTTCGCTTGCGCGATTTTCACTTCTGATTGGTTTCATCCATCCCCACCCGGAGGTGGGTCAGTCAAGCGGTTCGGGTTCTCGGTCGGTTCCCGTTCGCCTGCCCTTGGCGTGGGTGGGGTGGTAAACTTAGAGGGCGCCCGCCTCCTCTTCAGACGTGTCCTCGACAACCTGGCGGTTGTTCGCGCTTTTGGGGGCGGGAGTGCTTGGTCGCTGGGGTTTCCTTTTCCTCAACCAATTCGTAACTGTCAGCCTGACTTGCTGGTCTAACATGTTGTTATGAGCTGGCTTCAGGGGTCAGATTTGAGTTTAAGTGGAACAGGACTTTCGATCGACCATGGGGCGTATTCTACCCAGGACACCGAATTCATTCTATTGAAGCGTTACGTAAAAAGCTCCTTCCTTTTGATTGCATTGATTTTGAAGTTCAAGAATTTTTTCCGTGGATTTCTAACAAAGGAAAGCCCCCCCTAACCTATGCCATTTGATTGATTCAAGTTCCGTGCTGCTCGTCACTCCCCGAGGCCAAGGACGGGGTCGAACCGTCATTCCAGGATTTGCAGTCCGATACATTTCCATTATGTTACCTAGCCAAACCCGCCACCTCATGTGCCAAAGTCAAACGGTTGTTCTTCCTTCCCCGCTCCCTCTTTTTCTACATATGCGGTTTCGGGCTCCGCGCTCTATATGACCGGCGGCGGCAGAGAAGAGGGGACAACTGATTTCTCCCTTGCCTTGCTCAATCTTCCTTTTCTGATTTCAAGTAGCAAGCAGCAAGCAGCGTAGAAAAGCCTCTAGTAAAAGGCGCTCCTGCTGAGAAGAAAAGCCTCTAGTAAAAGGCGCGCTAGCTGAGAAGTACGCTGACGCGCCTTATTACGTCACTGGCGCGACTTAACTGTAAAGCAAGCAATTTCCTTGATAACGCGCACCACTTCACTCTTTTTTTGACAGCTTTTTTGAGTTTGTCAAATTGGCTCCCCCCCTTCCCAATAAGGGTCGCCGTAACTTGCTCCTTCGTTTGCTGGCGCTAGCCTGTATATATAGGGGCTTTTCTTGACTCGGCCCGACGCGCTTGCTGCCCTATTACGTAAGGAAAGCCCTTACGTAATAGGGCTAGCGCGCTAGCACGCTAACGTTTTGAAGCTGGTACAGAGGCCAGGTTGCTTCTTCTATATGTATGTTCAGGCGAATAACATGACGAAGCTAGCTCTTGTCTTGTAAGCCCTATATGAAAATCAAATAAAGAAAGAATCTCATTTTGCTTACCAAAGTGGTCTTACTAAAAGGCAAGTAAGCTGGTTGTTCCTGAGATTTTGAACCCAGAGAAGGTTGCTCATCCAGTCCAGCGGATCCATTGTTTATGCGGCAGTGCGATGCGAATCGGGCTCGAAAATCTCTCTTTCGCCTCTCCTCCTTGTCTCCATTCTGATTGATTCGCTTCTTCCTTCGCGCGGTTCGCCCCTTGTTTGTTGCATTTTGTGATCCTCCGCTTCAGTCTGCGTTTTTCGGATAGCCGGGCGACGTTGATTTCCGATTTCGTCAGCTCGGGCGGCCCATCTGGTTAGTTCAGCTATCACTGCTGGAAGCCCCTGCGGTTGTTCGGCTGCGTACTCCCCGTCCGCGTATCTCACGCTCACCGTATTTCATTTTCCTTTCCTGCATCTTTCTTTCTATCCATAGGTCGGCTTCGTGCAGATAGATGTTCGCCGGGGGAGATTGGTGCTCCTTGAGGTATGCCTTTCCCGGTGGGTTGTTCCCCTCTCTGTCTTTTCCATCCAGTGCCCGCCCTTACTCTTCGTAACAATGGTCAGAAAATCTTCGTCTTCGATCTCTCTTCGCTAAAGAAGTCTAACAGTTTCTCTCGGCTCATGCGGTCATTGAGTCAGGGGGGTCTGCGTTCACTATTGAGCCTACGCCCGTCCATTCCTTGAAAGCTTGATCCCGCCCCTATTTAGTAAGCTCGTGACGCAACACGAAATAACGACTTCATCTTTCATTCAAAAGGGCTCCGCGCTCTATTCGGTCGGAACCCGGTTCGAGAACCTTCTCTCATGGATTCCCTTCACCAAGCCATCGCCAGCAATAAGCTCTTATCCCTTGGTGTCAAAGGGCGAGTTCCTTTCTTGTCTTGCCCAAAAACATGATTCTCATTGGAGAAAGACTCTCCCGCGGCAAGGCAGTCCAGCTGCTTTCTTTATCTCGCTTGCCGTTAGTCCGTCTAGCTTCGGTTGGGGTCCGCCCCGGGGACCGCTTGGGTTATATTTGATAGTCTCGAAGGCAGTCAACGTCAATTCTTCTCCCATTAGACTTGTAAATCCTTTGCTCTTTTTCCTTCTCTCTTCCCGATTTTATTTGATTTGATTTGACAGGGGCGGAGAATACCACTCTATCAATAACAAGAAAAAAAGTAGCCATTCTTTTTCCAATGGTTTGAGCTTTACAGCAACCTGCTATCTATCGATAGGCGAGAACAGACTGCTATTGGCTGCTTCGCCTATCTATTCTATGCCGGCTTGGAGACATCTCTATCCGGGTACGATCATAGCTTCATTCATTCGTTGAACCTTGGGGATAACCATTAGCATTGAGATCAATCACCACACCACCTCTATCATACATACGACATTACACGACGCGAGAGTGCATGGTCAACACACACCTACAGCGCCCACGTTCCGCTTGCAGCCAATACAACCACAACCTCACTTGCACGATATTCAACAACCGAAGCTACTGGTAGTCCCGCGGGGACGGCATCCTCCTAACATAGTTAGCAGTACTGAACAACCGAGTCATCGGTCCGGGGAAAGAAAACGCCTTTGACCAAAAAAAAAAAAGGAACTCCTTCGGAACAAAGGTGATTCTGTTCATGCTTCAGACGATCTGGCTAATTCTATATACTTCTATCTAATTATATATTCTTCTATTAGAAAGGCGAACCAGCGTAGAAAAGGGCTATCTAGTAAGGCGCTAACGCGCACTATTATGAAATTTCGACTTTCATTTGCTCCCTCTCCTTAATTCATTCTATAGGGCGAGTGCTAAAGGGCCTACTTTAGTAGTTAGGGCGAGAGCTAAAGCCCATGCAGTCTTTAATCTGTATCCGAAGGGGACAGACTTGTCGGCAACCAACTAAACTCCTTGTCCCCAGTTGGTTCGGATAGGCTGCCTGATGACCTCCATCAGTTTTTGATACGTACATGGATGGAATTCCTGCATTTCCTGCCTCTGATTGGTCCTTCTCAAGCACCCAACTCCTAATATCAATATCTCAGGGCTAGGGATGCGATACGGGGAATGAAACCTGTTAGTACCGGGCAAGGGGAATTCATGCTATTTCCATTTCTTCACATCCCACCCACTATGTTGTCTCGTAGATAGCAAGGTAAGTAGATTGTTGCTCGTTACAAGGCAAGGAAATTCCTCCTTCGACCACCGATAGGGATACGGGCGAGGGGAGACAAGATCCTGGCACGTTCCAGGGTGACCTCCGCCAAAGAACGTCCCAACGTCAGATACTGCCCTAGATGATTTAGTTGCGGCAAGAGACACGTTTAGAAGCTTCGTATGACGAACGACCGACCCGTCGGCGAGAACTATTCCTACAAGAGGGGGCTGTGTGTGGTTGCCGGCAGCTGGGCGCTGAGATTACAGGGAGGGAGCACCGAAAGGGAAGGAATATTCCCTTATGGAGAAGGAGTAAGACCTAGGGCTCTTTCCTTAGGTCCAAGGTCTATTCCTTCTCCTCCCAGATCATTGATTTCTAAGTTGATCAGGTTAACCATTCGAGAATGAACCGCGAAGACAGGCGTTGTTCTTTTTCAAACTCTCCATGAGCCTCTTAGCGACCTCTCGGACACACGGGACGATGATTTGGTCCCACCGCTGGGCGGGCTACCCACAGGCAGGGTCTTTGGCCCCGGTCCGCCGAGATAAGCACTAAAGGCTGCTGGTACGCGGCCAGTAGTATTCGCTGAATTTCAAGCTAAAGCAGTCCAACGCTTCGCGATCTGAGATACCAATTAGGCAAGGCAAGCGATAGAAGAACAAAACCTTTTTGTGGGCCACTGTAGCTCGGTTCCAGTAATGGATGACTACATCTCATCCCGGTCCTCCATTATCGAACTGTTCTAGCAAACCTCCCTTTCTGACCGACGCATGATCAGAGTGTACCTCAGCTTACGCAGAATCTCTCATTCATGCTCGGGTTCCACTCTGTTGTTAGCCTCGGCCCTCTCTCGTTCCCACTGGCTCACCCGCCTTGCTCTTCCCGGGCCGGTCCTTCGTTACGCACCGCTACTAAGCTAGCCCAGCGAAAGCGGTTCCGCTCACGCTGAATATGGTATGGGGGCAGGCTTTAGGCCATTCGACATGTGCTCTGGCGTAAGCACATCCGTGAACTCACCCGAACATCACGGGGAGCGAGATGCGTCCAACGAGATTTACGCGGAAGGCGAACCGCGGAGTCTAATGGATGAATTACGCTCAATATTGACTTATACTGATTTAGTCAAGCGCCCCGACCTTACGCGGAACGGAACCTCGAACTGATTCGTGAGCCAAGCGAGCAACCCGCGCCTGAGCCACACGCATCTTGCGATCAAACCACTGCGTGCGGGGTCAATGACTAGATATAACGGTAAGATGGAAGGCCCTTCTATTGATAGAATTACATGAATACGCGATGCTGGGAGCTGGTTCTAAGTTCCATCACTCCGGAGACAGCGACAGCGGGTTTGGTAAGCCCACCTTACCCGAGCAAGAGAACCTGCGTTCGTTCCTCCGGAAGGAAGGATTACAGGGGGCGGAGCTACAGGAAGATCTAGATATAGTTCAGTGAAGTTCCCCACTCCTGATCGCTCGGTTTCCGCGAGCTGCTATGACACCCACCCAAACTACTTGTATGGTGCAAATATTTGGGCTTCAATCCATTTTGTCTTTTTCCAAAGCTTCGCGACCCCCCGTAACAACAAGCCGGGTGCGGCGAGACTAGCCCCATACGTGTAAAGCTCTGGTTCGAAGGGTCTTTTTCCCTTTTTATGAAACATTTCATATGCGATCCACGCCGGGGATATGTAGGCATCATGGTCGGAGCCAGAGGATAGAAAGAGTGGCTAGTTTGGTCGGACCTCCGTCCCATGGATTTACGGAATTGGTACGTTCCAATTGATATGAGTCAAAGTTACTGTGGGTAGCTCGATCGATCGCATGGCTTCGATTGGTTTCGGTCCAATCGATGTATAGGGGTCCGCCTAATCTTTCCGCGGGTACGACCTAGACGACCACATGGATGTTGGGGTAGCTCGCCCAATCAATCCAACGGAGATCCTGCTTCGCCCGTTCCAGTCCCGTTAGAGAGACAGATCCATTCCAGGATATTCGGAGCCTATAGATCCCGCGCCTATTCGTTCCCTGACCAGTTCCATATCCAGGGACCATGTGCCACCAATAGCAAATCCACCAGCGGCCGGATCCAGTGCCAGTCCCAGCAGTTGACTCCATTGACCGAGTCTAGGCGCCATCCCGCCCGCCCAAGAGACCCGGGTTCCGGGAAAGGGGAGAGGAGTTGTTGCGAAGAGACCAGGGATTGGTTGTTGCTGAAGAGACGGGGAGACTGAGCTTTCTTGATGGAAGAACCCCCGTGCGTGGGATGAGAAGCGCTCCGACAAACTACGGTAAGATCAGGAAGGAGAAAACAATCTGTGGGCCTTTTCTCAATGAAAGGGGCTATTTCTTCCCCTGCCCCTGCTGATGAGTCAACTGCTCCTTCTAATGTGACTCCTATAGGTGATGATCCCCCCTACCTCGCTCGACGGAGATGAAAGATAAGCGACCTGCCGGATGGCCCTCTTCCCTTAACCTGTAGGTTAAGCAATTGACCCTGCCCTATTCTATAAAGGCTCCGACTGCCTTTGTTGTTCCCCACCTGCCTAGCCTTCCGAAGAGAACGGAATAGAACTGCTACTGCAATCTCTTGAGATAGAGGCCCTCATTCATTTCTTTATTGGACTCCGACCTTGCCTATCCAGTTGATTGAATAGAGATGCGCCTTCCTCTTCTTCTCGCATGGATAGCACCTCCCCCTTTAGTCCACCCGGCCGTACAGACGACTAACCTGCCGAATCAATCAATATCCCCCTGCCTCCGCTTAAGCAGCCGACCTTGAACCAGAGACTGCTCTGAATGAGGGATGTTCCCGATCGAGGAAGAGAGACTACTTGAAATCAGATCCTTCTTCTGCTCCAGCATCATTTACGGATGAAGCCGAATCAGAGGAAGCTGCCACCCTCCTCTTGATTCTTGAGACTTCTTTCCATGCAACAGGAAAGATTTGTCAGATCCTCCGCTTCGTTTGTCACGGATGAAGGACCTTCCCGCTAAAGAAGTGGAGCATCTCGGCTTCCTCCGCCTTTGGAACCAGGCGACTATACTACGGAAGGAGCCCAGAAGGCGTATTTTAGTATTTGAATGCTTATGCATATGAAAAATTCTTTAGATTATTTGGATTGATTTGCGGGACGGCCAAACGGCTTTGAAAGCCAGACATCAGCGGTTTTTGAAATGACGCGAGACGATGAAATGCGAACGAAAGCATGCGTTATGCAAGGAGATACTTCGTCTAGAAAGATGGCCAGATGAACCCTTCTTCAGCGAGGACCACGAATCGATTGTTCGAAGTCCATCCCCTCCACTTTCATTGAAGCCTTGGTCGCTTAGGTCGATACTTCCCACGTGCCCCCGTCCGGGAAGGAAACTCGTCGTTTGTCGTAGCCGCGCTTTTGTTCGGCCGTAAGTTAGCCGGTAACGAATTGGCTGGTGGGCGGAAAATCTACAGCGAATCTCTGAACCACTTTTTCATCTAGGGCTTTAGCCACTCGCCCTAACTACTAAAGCGAGGAGAGGAAGCAACGGCATCTTGGGTTTTTTATGGTTTTTCAAGTAGACCCGGCGCCCCTTCAGTCGCATTTCCCAATCGGGGGCTAGGGGAAATGCGCAGCAGAGTCAGGGATAGCAGCAGGGAGGGACCTATACACATACTATGCCATCGACCGGTCATACCACCATTGACCAAAAAACCTATCCTATCCATACCAGATGAGCCATTCCTTCTCCGTCTGGCCCTTATATATGTATCACCATCGTTACAAAGACCGGATAAGGCGGCAGATGCTTCCTTGAAGCGAACGAGTTGTCCCACTCGGGCACTAAAGATATTGGAAAGGCTGTTCTGGTAGGGCAGAGGGATACATAGAGATAGATCTCCATCTATGCGCATGGGAATAGCTACGGGAGGGTTTGATCGGGACGGGATATGTAGGCCATTATATCTAGTGCCTGGACCTCGCCTGCCCAAAATCCAGTAGTTGGCCTTGACAACTGATACAAAGGAACCGGTCCCACCCCGCCGATTTTTGGCCTCTAGTGATACGCACGGAAACGGTTTCAGGCACCAGCAGCCCTTTCATTACTTGAAAATGGCGTGGCCTAAAAAAGCTCCATGCTATGCTGCCCGGTTCCTGTTTAGCGCGGGGTTCCTGTCGAGTATGATACTGCAGGGCATGGTTAGTAGGACATGCTAACTATGATGGGTTGGGACTGCACCGTCAGTACGATGAGATGAGTTTACTGTGGAGGTGAGTCTTTCTTCGCGATGAGTTCGACTATCACTAGGTTGATTCTCACTAGGTGTTGCACGAACGAACGAAGTGCTATATCCATTGGTACGGATAGTACATATACTGGTACAAATGTGGATTATTACCATTCTGACTTATCCCCCGACTGAGCTATTGATCCGTAGCCCGTGCCAGATCTGAGCACTCAGCTATTGACGTCTTTACCATACCGAATAGCCCGTAGCTCTACTCTACCAGATTAGCGTGGCGGTAGTAGCTCCATAGTAGCCCCTGTGCAAGCATAGCCGGCGTAATATGATACGCATAAGCATATCCGGGGTGAGATGGATGAAATGTATCCTCATCCGTGGTTTCCATCAGGCCAAGTGCATGTCTCTACTAAGGACAGGACACCGAATCCCCGGCTGTTAGTCATCGCTCCGTGAAAGAGTAGGCGAATAAGCATCCGGCGAAGGCATTAAGGCAGGGGAGGTGGCACCAACCACACGGCTAGGCTCTCGTCGATCCACCAGCTTCGGGCCTGACCCAGTGGGTCCACTAGCAGATTATCCATGTGCCGAGATGCGGTCCGGTCCGAGCATATCCATATCTCGCAGATCCAGATTCTTCGATTGCATACCCAACAGCAGTAGCAGATCCTGTTCCCACTCGAGAGCTTGTAGTTGCGGATCCTCCAGATCTCTAAGATGGAGTTGATCCCCCCTAAGCCTTGTTGGCGCAGAGCGTCAGAGCCGATTAACTAAGTTGATTACCCCCCCTTTCAACTCTTTATCCAGTCGATGAAGATCCCGAAGCGGCTAGTTCACAAGCCTGTTCCATAGCTAGCCCGGGCCATACTCCGTGGAAGCACACGTTTTGGGACAGACAAATCGATCAGGTCGAATAATCCGTTCCAGTTCAGTTGAGGTCGATCCCGCGGAGACGCGAGCAAGATGAGCAAGAGACACGCGAAGGTGAAGCCGCAGAATCATAGGTTGGTGCAGAGGCAGCATTCCCGCCCGCTACCGGTCCTAGATCAAAATGAATACCCCATTTTAGTGGCCGGCATCAGTGACAGTTGGAGCTTTGATTGTAAACCCACCTTTTTTACCTGCATCACCGCCACCGATAAAACCACCCATTGTGGAGTAAGCAACTACCTAAAATCCAGTAGGTTGCGAAGAAGCTATTAGTCACAGATTCTTTTCGTCTTTCATTGGTTCATGCTTTTCAAACACCACTAGCACCCGTTGTTTTGGAAATGGAACCAGAGGCGACCGAGAAGCGTACATTTCACCAATGGATCTCGCGGCTAAAATGGGCAGGAGGAGTAAAGGCGGGGGAGGCACAGCCCGTTTCAGTCCCACTTCCAGGTGCGAATCCAAATGCATGGACAGGAGCAACCAAGGTGGGAAAGCCAGTTGTTGTCCCATAATCAGTTGGGCCCGTCCCATATAAATGACTGTTAACCAGCACCGCTCTTTCTCCATAACCGGTGAACACACTAATCCTCCGCTTTATCCCTTTAGGGGAATTCACCAGCGTGGTCAGAGCCAGCTGGAGTTCGAGATCTAGTTTATTACCCGATTGCAGGAGCAGAGGCAAACTAATCCTCTGCAGCCTACCAATACCAATAATATATGGGACTGGACCCTCCCGGTATCTCTTCCTATTCGAGAACCATATCTCATTGCAGAGCCCCCCCTATCTATAAAGCAGCATTAGCTAATGTTCCCACATCCCTTGCACCAGTTCCAACTCCTGTTTGAAAGCCATCAATCACCTTGCCTCACGTTCCCTCCATCCGAGCCTGCGGCATCCCGGCCGGCACATCAAATATATATATCGAATTCTCTTGATTTTCTAGTTGGGGATCAGGACCCGGCGTCAAATCCACTAGAAGCAACAGTGGGTTTGTTGATGACTCAAAACCACCATCGGTAGACCCACCCACGGATCCTTCTATCGGAGAGCTATATCTATCGGATCCAAACCCATATGCATATGAATGTTCTCCAGGTGAAAAGGTAGTCTCAATTCGAGAGAGAGACCAAGAGTCCTTAGTTGCGGATGTGGTCCGATTCCGAAGGCGAAGGCGTGGACAAAGAAAGCATAGGTATAGGTATGTTGTATTCGACCCGCACCTATGAATTTCTTGCTGGTGTTCAGTCCATGGCTTCGGCCCCCCCGGAAGCTACAGGGAGGCATCTGCCGGATCACACAACGGCAGGTCCCTGTGCCCGCTACTGCGTAGAAATCAAAACCGCAAATCGTTCGCCGAGCAAGAAATTCACCCTTAATGCATCAAAGCCCTCGCTGAGCAAGCACCTGAGCCAGTTGTTTAAGAGAAATTCTCTCGATCCAGCACCCGTAGCGATTTGTGTCCCAGCATCCGAGTCCGTCCGAGCAGATCGATATCCAGTAGTAGCTCTAGTAGCACCATGGATAGCGTAGCTAGGAATTTCTCCACATCCCTTCCTGTACAAACCTTTCCCAGGGAGGGCATACAGCTTTCTGTATTTACATTCTCAAAAGCTATTTCGATTTGTTTTTCCTAGCAAAAAAAGTCACTCTGACCAAACAATCAGATGTGAGTAACTTGTCTTTCTGTTCGGTTCCGGAACCCCGTTTTTTCTGTTCCAGACACTGACTTCTTCTCCATATTCGAATATCCAATGATTGCATATGATTGGAACTACTCAACTTAATCGCTGTCGTTTATCCCCAGTTCCCCCTTCGGATTCATCCCATACATGCGCCGTCTCCTAGTTGGATCAGTGATCGATTCTTAGGTTTTGCTGTAAACCCAATCGGTTCCTTCCGATTACGTCAATTAATTATGAAAACCTACCGGGCATTTCCCATTAAAAGCAGTAGGTAGGAGCTCCGAAAAAAGAGTCTCTAAAATCTCCTCTCGGATGCAAAGTATATTTCACCCAGTGCAAAAGAAAAATGTCTGCCCGTTGTTACAACTTCTCCTGACCTCTCCGCCGAAAATCGATTTGACGATACGTTTGTGACCTCCTCCTCTATGTCAATTCTTACGAATTGCCTCCGTTATTACGACCTTCCCCACAACGATGCTGTTCAGAGGTCAATTTCTTCTGTGGATGAGACTGAACTTCTCCATTGAAACCTGATATAGATCTCTCACGTGTATCTTACGTCAAAGTTCTGTACAAACGAGTGGTCATGTTCTAATTTTGATTGGAATAAGAATTTCCAATTTCCTTGCTGTAGAAGTAGTGGAATAGAAGAACCTGGTTTTCATTGTATAAGAATACGTTTTTTACGGATTCGACGTTTCATCATTCGACCTCCCCAAACTATTTTGACTAACGCTTGTCCAACTGCTCGGCACGTTTCTGGCTTCGGCATTTCCAAGTAGTGATCCGGAACCCTTTGGTTCTCTTAGGCGTAATGGAAGTCCTTTTATGTGATTTAGTGGAGGAAGAGAGAGGAAGGGATGTATGGCTCTTCGGGAAAGGCTATACATGATCGCTTATCCCACGCACCCCTCACTCGCGGTCGGAGGGAAGCCGTTCTTCGGTGACCCCCAATTACAGGGCATCAGCGCTACGGGGAGGATTGCTCGGTAGGGAAGGAAGGCTTGATCTACTAAGAGTTTGAAATGAGATTGTGATCAGGGGGTGGGAGGAATAGCATATCCTCTCCTCTCTGGCTGGTTCTCGCCGTAGCTCGATGCTTCCCCGTGCCTCATATCTGTGCATGAGTGGGAAGGGCTACCCCTTAGAGGTTTCCTCGCGATTGATTGTTGGGTGGGCGGAATATCCGTGGCAAAGGATGATTAGGTGGACTATACAGCCACTGCTTGCTCGATGTCTGAACTTCTCCCCCCAACCGACGCCGTTACCGACCGGGCCGCGATTAGAGATAATGACTGACTACCCCTAATCGGGTGGACGGCGGCATAAAAAAAGTCATTCTTTTCAAACCTGAGAAAGAAAAGATAAGTAGTTTTCCCCAACCCGCAGCCAGGAGTGGTTTTCCTCCACCGGACAGATGATTTTCTAACTATTCCTGCCGCCCTCCAAAACTTGGGATGGAATGAAACTTCCCTCACTTGGTTGATGATTCGGGTTGGTTTGGCCTCTTCTGAGAACCGGGGCTAGCAACTACATCTGATGTTGGGAGTTCCGGATAGAATGATTTTAGGGGGGGAAGCTCGAGCAGTAGCTAATACCTGCCTGTGGAGGATGGAACATAGGGGTTGGGGGTGTGGGATAGACGGAGGAGTATAGTATTCGGTTCAAAAATCAAGGTCTTTAATTGACTTCGGTCGGGCTGATCAGGCAGGACTGGTAGGGAATGAGAGACTTTTCTCTTCTCTCCTACCCCTCCTAAAAAAGGGGACCTCTCTCTTCGACTAGACTATTCCTTCACGGGCAGATAATGGAATCATAAGCCGGGGGAGGTATCTGCCAATCCTTATGGGGAGAGGGAGAGAGAGGAAGGATCAGTAGCAGCTAGGAGTGGCATTTGGACTTAAATCCCTTCATGTCTCATATCCGGGCTTAACTTATCTTCTCTCTTGAGGCATCGGCTACTAAAGAATAGAAGGGCATCAACAAGGAAAACAATAACCCCAACGACAAACGGGGCATTTTCGGGGAGTAGCCCGCCTCAATAACACTGAGAATAACAGTGATGTTGCCAGAGAACTTAAGGGGGCAGGGGAACTTCCCTAAAGTCTAACTAAACTAACGGGCCAGAAACGGATTCACAGAGCGCCAGACTTAGCAAGACTGCACCTATCATAATAGAAAGGGAGATAGCCTTACTGGACTGGATCTGTAACGGGTCGAACCCTTCATTAGGTATACATATACTATGTGGCAATTCGCAACTCATCGAGATTTAGGAAGTCCGAATTGCACGAAAGGGCAAGGCTTAGGACGTAAGAGGTCCAGGTGATTTACCGAACAACAGATATCCGGATTTATGTTAAGGGCATCGGGAGCAATACTCCACCACATAGAAAATCCCAAGAGTATGCATAAGACGTTTTACAAAAGTAGTTAAGATATGAGTAGGTAAGAGCTTCAGGTAGAGAAATAGATTTCATGCGAGAAGACTTTCGAAGAGCATAGCATTAAGTAACCCTATTGTACTTGAAAGTCCGGAGATTGAAAAAAGGTGTTATGGCTTGATAGTCATAGTAGATAGCTTCGACGTAGTACTTTTGTTCGGCAATTTCTTACTCATCCTCAAGGGAGTCCAGCTGCGCTTGCTCAGTAAATCTAGTATCCACTCACCACCGTCACGGGAAGTTCCATGCGTCCGTACACGAGCACGTTCTAATCTCGCCAGGATATACGGACAACTGGTCTGTCAGCTGTGATTTTTATAAATAGAGTATACATTGTATTGACTATATCGCTATTTGTTCTGATATCACGCTAAAATCAGAGTGATTTTCATTTAAGGGCTACACTTTCCCCCTTCGTTTGTTGTGGGTCGCGCCTCACCGCAGGCACTGAATGAATGAGTGGAGATCTTCCTTCCCCCTTGCTAATTACCAAGGACTTCGTTGCCACTAGTGGCGAAGAAAAACTCTACCATCCCACCCAAAAACAAAAAGGAGACTGCCTGTCTACAAGAAGCTGGCAGAGCTTTAGCCATTGGACCACATCCATCCATCCTACCTAAACAGGCAGGTTGGCGTTTTCTTGTTCGTTCTTCGAATTACGCTAGTGGAGACTAATTCCTTCCGGCTAATGAAGATACTACTCCAGTCTTCCCATTCATTCCCAGTGGATCCTTCTTCTTCCTAAGAATTGAACGAACCAAGTTCACCTATACGAGAGTGAGGAAGACATTTCCAACAAGAAACTTCCCACTTTGGATGTCCCGTTTGACGATTCTGCTAGTTTAGAAACTCAGGAGAAGGACAGGGGTCGCTAGGTCAGAAAAGCGATAACTATCAATTCTCCCCAAGTAGGATTTGAACCTACGACCAGTCAGTTAACAGCCGACCGCTCTACCACTGAGCTACTGAGGAAGAACTCCCTTAAGGAAGCCGACTCTCGTTCTTTGGACCAACCTATGACCAATGTGTTTTTTTTTGAACTTGGGAGAAAAGGTGACGATAGCAATCCCCTTTGCCTCCCCGGCCGGAGAGCCTCCAGGACAAGGGGGCGGCGGTCAACCATCCACTTAAGAGATGCATATTGATCAATCGATCTCCGCGTCCTGCCAGTTCGCAAGTAGACTCACTCTACCGAGGGGCAACAAAGGCTGGAACTATTCCTGCCAAAAACATCTCATCCTAGGAGTTAGCAGGTATGAGAGAGTCCCCTCTCTGTTTGTCTCTCCGAGTTTCTACTACACATTTAAGTAGCACTTCTGCTATTCAATCATAGAATCGATTCCGATCAAGCAAGCAGGAGAAGGTGGTCCTTTCATCTCTCTGCCTGCTCCATGCTGTATAGATAGCCTAAGGATCATGAGCTGGTTGAATGCTAGAATACATGAGATCTGCCCGGTCATTTCGGTAGATGAAGTAGTGGAAGGTCGCGAAGTGAGGGGGCGTGTTAAGTTGAGAATTTCGAAGAAGTCAGCGGGGTTTGAGTTTCGATGTTTCCAGAACTCTGATGGCACCAAATCAAATGACGCATTTTCATGGCGAGACCTTTCTGTTCCATTGTGAATGAGAGACGTTTTCGACCAACATCTACTCATATCCAGGTGTCATTTTTGAACACAGCGATCAGCAAGCTGCAAGCGGAAGTTAACTTAAATAAAAATCAATAAGTAGCGCGCTAGCCTCAAAAGAAGGCGCTAGCTCGCGCGCTAGCGCGCAACGGAACAACCTGCGCGCTTCGGCCCCCTTTTTTGGGGGGCCTACGCTTGCTCCGTAGCTTGCTGAAAAACGTGGTAATCGCGCTAACTTACGTCATAGGGCGATACGGCTTTTCAGCAGAGCTGAGCCGTATCTTGCACCTTTCGGCGGTTCCATTTGTGATGTCAAGAAAGTAAGTTAGAGAAAAGGATGATGAGGAGGTTTTTTCACTTTAACCTAAGCGCGAGGGATTGCGGACAGAAGAGAAAAAAGCAATCTCTACAGTGAAGGGTAGGAGATACCCTCTATGGATGTCAGCCCTCTGCTACCCCAAATATAAAGGCCCTTGCTCCGCTTGGTGATGACGATGAGAGGGGAATTCAAGTTACAGAGGATTGGGTATGTAGGTGCATTGTAGGAAAAATGGTAAAGAAAATGCTGGCCTGATGTTGTTGGTCACAGTTCCGGGCTTGGAGCACCTTTTTTCTGAGGTGAACTTAGAAGGCAATAGGGAAGACCTTGAATCTCCTCACTCGCAATAAGAAAGCTAAGATAAAGAAGGATGATGACTTACAAAAAGGAGCGTGTGAAGACATCTCAAAAGAAGGAAAGGAAGCGAAGGAAAGAAAAAAGCAAAACCCCCCCAAAAAAAAAAAGAAGTAGGGAAGGAGGCACTCTCAAAGGGCGGTGGCCGGACTTTGAGTCTCGAATTCCATTGATATCATTTTCATTCAGGAGACAAAGGTTGAAGAGAGGAAGATGGAGTTAGTAAAGGATCAGGGTAGTCTTGTTTGTCACTTTCTTTTAGTGTAACTTCCAGCGTTTGGTCTGTTTGGTGGCATGTGGATTCTATGGAATCAAATCGGAAGGAAACTGTAAAATGGGAATTTTTTTAAGAGGTGTTTTTTTTCTATGTTTGTTTCTCTGGTAAATTGCTTCGGCGTGGGCCAAATTCGGTGATTGAGAGACGAGTGGGCGGAACTAATGGTTGCGGTTGATCTCTCTTCCCCTCAAAATGCATGGGAGGCATTTTGAACACATGCCTGCGGTTTCTGACAAAGGAGGGGATTTGTAAACAAACAAAAAAGGTATGATTCAATTGAACGATTTTCTCTTGGATCTTGGTCTTTCGTTCAAATCTCCCTCTTCTGGACTCTTCACATCTTGGTCTTTCTCTTTCTAATAGAAAGAAAAAGAACCTATCCTTCATTCATGTCTCAGCCTCATCCATCACCCTATACACCACCAGCACCTTTAGGACCTACCCTGCCCACCCAACCAGCCTATGGTGTAGCTCCTACACCACCAGTAGTCCTACAACCCCCACCAGCCCCACCCGTCTTGCAACCTACTGCGGCTGCATTTGCACCTCCACCACCCGGGGCAACGGGCCCTTCATTCTCATTTGCCCCCGGAAGCGGAAAGCGAAATTCTTTAACAACGGTTTCAGTGAAAAGCTCCTCCTTGCGGTACAAAAAGAGACCTTGCTTTAGCGCTCGAAAGAAGGATTTATCACAGCACCTGCGCCTAGAAGTCCGCCTTCCTACCTGAGGTTTTCGTTACGACTTCCTTCTTCTGCCTTCCCTTCGCCCCGCTCCCGAGAGTGGTAGTTTTGATCAACCGCCGTACGCTTACTTCCTTTCTAACGACACCCACTTGGAACCTTTGCCTTCCTGGCTTGGCTTGAATCACCAGCTTGTGAAGCAACCTTTTTTAGCTCTGCCTCTTGGTGAATTATGGATTTCTAATAAGCTTTCTGCGAAGTTGCTTAAATCTTCGTACGACTCCTGGGATCTGAGGTCCATCCATTGGAACCTGTTCACCTCCAGCAGCTGGAACTTCTTGGGGAGCACTTGTTCCTTGAGCCGACTTTTCCTCTTGCTGCGCCTTGTTCTCTGTGTTCTCCTCCCCAGTTTGTTGTTGATCTTCTAGAGCCAAGAAAGTCACCACAGTAAGTTCACTAGTTATAAAATGAGTCTTCTGTCATGGAGAATGATAGTATGGATCTATACCTCCCTTCTCCGTTTCTCTTTCTTTCTTTCCCGAAGGCATTTCTTTATCCATTCTCTCCTCAGTCGCCCCTGTGAAGTTCTAAGTAACTTGTCAGTCAGAGAATCAGTGTCTTTTATCAAAATCTAAAATAGAATTTCGGGTTGATTGGCTGTTTTGACGGACTCTTTGTCAAACCCTTGTCAACCGAATGGTGTCTCCACTTGCTCCGAGGCCCCTTCTGGAGTCAACACAGCCACTCTCCTCTTTACCTTCTCTTTTTCGCCTTTCCTGGTATAGATTAGTACTAGTCTTAGTCCTATGATTTTGGGTTAATCAACGTTTCAAAGCAAGTTTCAATGAACTTAGATGCCAAACTCCTCAGCTCTGAAGAAGACCCTTTCTTTAGCCTCTGATTCTCCTCTTTCCTCTGCACCCTCTTGGCTGGGCCTTTCATCTAGCACCTCCTGGTTGGCCGCAGAATCCCCAAATGCTTACTTCAGATGGGGGGCGAGCTCGGGAGACACTTCCTTGTAGGCAAAATTGAGCTAGGGGAATGTTGTCGAGAGTGGTTTCACTGCTCTCGTCGTCTTGTGTTGTCGACGGTGCAGTTTCCACCTGACTTCTTAGCCTAGGACTGAATCTGGGTGCTGGAGATTCCGGCACCTCTGTTTTTTCAAAGTCTTCTCCCGCGTCAACCTTCTTCTCTTTGCCCTCCCCCTTGGTTGTTTCAACACAAGGTTTTGGGAGGTTGCCCAGCCTTTTCACTTAATTGGTGGTGGCTTGTGCTGTTTGCTGCTTTCCAGACACAAAAAACAGAATCCCTCGGGCAATATGACCTTCTTCGTTGTCATCTTTTCCTTTTTGGATTCCTTCCTTAGGTTCTTTATCAAAAAAGGGACAACAGACGCACAAAACTCATTCGAAAAAAAAAAGGATTCACCGAAAACGGCTGCGCTAACGCGCAACGGCTTTCGCGCATTGCGCCGTTGCTTGTTCCCGTAGCCTATCCTAATTTCAGAGCCCCGCCAGCAGCTGAAATGATATCCCACGAACGTCTTCCTCGCATCATTAGTTCCTATCGTCAGTAGCTCCAGACACCCGAAACATCAACCGCTGGAACTGAAATCAGAATCGGAACTGGCGCTGGAGCTGTAGTACGTAGTGTAGGCCCTTCCCTTGAAGATCTTCTTCGACGGAGCAGGTGCATTGGCTGAAGTAGGTCTAGTGACTGTAGTCTTACCGGACCTTTCCGTACCTCTATCTCCGTTTCGTACTCTCGTCGGTTGATTCAAAGGTTTGCGTATTTGAATAGTCTGCCCATTCGCCCCTATTTATAAAGCTCGTTCCGTGCTTATGCACTCTACTCGCTGGGTCCACAACTCGTTCATAAACAAGGGATTCGTCTCATTACTTTATATGTTTTCACTCACATAAGGATTCGTCAAGCTCGTGATGATTTGCATGGAGTAATTCGTAACGGAATGGAAATTTACAAAACACTTTTTAACGCAATTGGCAGTGCAAAGTCCCTGGATGTTTATATCTCAAGGTGACTAATTAAGTTTCTCTTTAGGCCGTTTTGTCAACTTATTGAATTGAACAGGAATTTCAAGAATTGAACATACTAAAGAAGGAAAGAGACAAAAGCCAACATAAACAAGAAGCCTAACTGAAAATGACAACTAGAGCACTCCCCTGAAAGCCTGCCAATGAGACCCGTTCCCCTCGCGCTTCTGTAAAGGGAAGCACTTCGTCTCACTACAGAAGAAGTACCTTTAGGAAGGGGTGTTCATTTAAGTGAAAAAAGTGCAGAATTCTACCGTCCTATAAGGTCGTTTGCGTTTGTCCCCATGGTTTCTAAAGTTGGATGCATTGAATTACCTTGTTTTGTTGCATTGCATAAGGTAAGCAACAAACATGATCCCTGGGCTGAGGGCCGGTATCCGTACTACGGCCATATCTTGTTGCTTGATTGGGAATTGGACTGACGTTCGCAACCGAGAAAAGCAAGGAACACCGAAAGGGGAGAGCTCATCGCAACACTATAGATAGATAGCTGCATGCTTTCCCCAGGGCGAGTTATGACAAGCTCTGGTGCCCCCAGTGGATGTTTGAAGCCCTCACGACACGGAATTGCCTCACGTGCGCTTTCAAATCCACACAAACGCTTTCGAGCTCGGATGACAGAACTAGCCAGCCCTTTTCCGAGCGAGTTTTTGTTGCGGGCCGGAAGGACATTTGAACCCCATAGTTCAGTAAAGATGCCGGTTTGATTTAATAAAAAACCGGATTTCCCTCACCGGCATCTTGTATAAACTATGGGCAGCCTTATTAAGTTAAGACATTACAAGGTCATTTTTGAAAAAGACCATCCGGGAGGGGACATCGGTCAGGAGCGAACGAACAATAAAGGTCGGGCAGCGGATACCGGAGGGAGGGGTAGACAAGAAGTTGGAGAAGAAGGAACCTCATCGTCTATCCCTCAGTCTTTCTTCCCCATCCGAGAATTTCAGTCTCCACCTCTCATCCCACCACCTAAGGCAAGTGAAGGGCCTTAATTTCATTCTGCCGGCTTTATCCACATCCCCCTCCCAGATGCCTTTCCCTCAACACATGGAGAAGATAGCTATCCCGTAGCGAGTCGAACAATGCGAAATATGAATTCTCACGGCTGGGTAGATCAGAGCAAGGTGTTCCCCAGCCTTTTTCATATTCATAGTAGTACCGGTTAAGACTAGCCGGCTCGGTTTGGGATATGCGCCACCTGATGTTTGACAAAACGACAACCTAAGTGAGTCGAGCGAACCGTTAGATGTGTACTCTACTCTAATTGGATAGATATGCTTCTCGCCCCCGAAGACGACTCTGACATGGGTCTCTCCACCCCGTTCTCCGGAGCCCCCACTAACACCATCACTTCCCGTATCGCCAAGTCAGTATATGTCCCCCCCGAGCCCTACATTTCAGCAGACCGTCCTGCACATTCATTCTGTAAATCGACATGAGGACCAATCAGCCAGCACAGCGGCCTCCTCCCACATGGAAATGAAAGGAGGATCTTCCTACTCGAACAATAAGTCCAGTACCTTTTGAATATCAAAAAGATGATCAGCTATCTCATGAGGGAGGGGCCAAACCGCAGGAAAAATTTCACATCCTGCCATATCACTGCAGGGGAAGGCAGTTCAGAAGAAACTGATAGAAGTGGAATTCATCACCCCCCTCCATTATCCGGATTGGTTGGCGAATGTAGTACCGGTTAGCGGGGGAAATTGAGGGAACTGGGTATGCTCGGAGAAGATTATTTCATGGGCTGTTTCACTTTTTAGATGTAGTTCCGTCAGGGCCCATTACACTTCTCAGTGTAGGAAATTGCAGCATCACATCCAGGATCTAATTGACAGAGGTTTGCTACAAGAATATGTGAAGAAGGAAGAAAGGAGAATCCTGCACCCAACTCAGCAGAAAGATTACCAGCGGAGGCGATGAAATCGGTTCAGAAACCGAATCCAGTCACCGGAAACATCATCGGTGTGATCCATGCTTCGGTCCCGACCGGGCCCCACACCGGAAAGGTAGCTTTAAGAAAAAATATGAAAAGTACTCCTAGTATTTGATACCCTTTAGAGTAAAACAGTTGTTCTCTAGTAATAACCAATTAATTAATTATACTAGAGGGGCTAGAACTAATACTGGGTGAGGCTCTAATACGTACTCCCATTGGGGATAAGGCCTTTCTTGATTTTCGAAGTGTTGAAAGGAACTTCTTATCAGGGAGCACATTAGTAAATCCCTTGAATAGATACTATTCAAAGCTGTTCTCTTGCTGATGTATTCTTGGTGTGAACACCAGATGTTCTCTACAAAACATTGAATATAGATCGAATACCTCTCATAGCATTTGAGTATTAATGTTCTAGTCCAGGGTAGCGACACCTGATGTGCACGCTAACCCCAATGCACGTTCATAAGGGGAATGCACGTTCATAAGGGGAATGCACGCTAACCCCAATGCACGTTCATAAGGGGAATGCACGCTAACCCCAATGCACGTTCATAAGGGGAATGCACGCAGGCTAAAATCCATGTTTTACTTAATCAATGAAAAGAGAAATATCAAAATGCAAATTAGGGAGCGGTAGAGAGATTAGTTTGTGATTTGCCAAGAAAAGAAGAAGAGAAAAAAGAACTAATAAGGTTTTGGAGTACAACTATTTATTTCAAAATAGTACAGTACTACCGCGAGCAAAGAACGGGATAAGACTAAATCAGATCAGTATAAGGGGGTGGTCTTCAACAACTTTTATTGCAAGATTCAAAAGTCAAATTACCATTAACTGAAGAGAAATTGAAAGAGATCCGATTGAAAACCAGACAATTCGAGGAATCTATCTTTAAACTTCATCTGGGTCTTGATCGTGAAAAGAAGTCAATACAGGCTCTGGTGAATCAGTCAAATCGAGTCGTCCAGCCCTACTGTCAAATTCCACAATCTTAGTTAATGATTCCCACTCCGCTTAATCTTCCTGAAAAGGGATTGCGAAAGCCCTGTCTCCTATTGGCGGAGAAGCAAAATCGGAATCAGAATTCGAATTTTTGACCATGCCTCAGACCGGAATACAGAACATAGTCACTTACAGCATGAGCACCTTGGTGGAGAAGATGCAGATCCTGAGCTACTAAGCTCAACGGATCCTTCCCACACATTGTCAACATCAATGACGGCTTGAACTTCGGGGCAGAGAAAACTTGCCCGCCCTATAAGATAAGAAAGGTCCAGCGGGCTTCGATATAGTATTGGTGACTCTTAGCTTCTCTTCATTTTGAGGATATAGAGCGTACCTGCACCTCCTATACCATAACACTCCATAGTAACCGGGGCGGTGTGATGCCGCTTCGGAAACTTCCCTATAGAACGAATTCAGTTCGAAGGAGGAAGAAAGATTTCGACCGATTCTGGAGTCGGTTTAAGGTTTGTTGCGATAGCCTTCCAGGTCGGAGCCCAATCCATCCCTTGATAGAGAGGGATTGAGTTTAGACTAGGGATATAACGGGTCAACAGAGATGGTATAGCTTTTGCCATAGTGGCTGCAGCTAATGCAATCTCAGTGATGGACTTGGGCGGCGAGACTATAGAAGAGAATGTCTCTCTGGTAACCGGTTTAGCTAGTTTCATAATCTTAGCTAGCGTAAATGCGGACAGATAACATCTCACTAAAACATCGGCCCTGGGTCCACCTCTACGTATCACCTTATGGTGAAACGGTGGAATGAGGAGAGGTATCCCCGTCCTGGTGAGGGATATTGGTCTCATTGTTAGGATTTACCTCTCGGCCTTTTCCTTAGCAAAGATTATTCGTCTTGCTAAGAAAGTGTCTTTAGGTACCCTCCAATCGATCTATGAGTCGTCCACGAAGCCGTTTACGGCAATTCATGGATCAGTAGACCTATCCGAAAGGGTTAAGGATCTACTGACGAGGTATGTCCCTTCGGTATCAACCATTCCTATTACTCAAGGAATGACCTGGTACCCTACCTGGAAAGCCACACCCACTAAATGAAAACCAGTCCGATATGGGCCTAGGAAGAAGTACTCTGCAAAGAGCTTCTTCTCAGCGTTCCCGCTCGAAGTATCGGCATTCTTTCAACAAATGAAAGATTGCCCATACCTCGGAATAGGGGCTGGAGTGCTGTGGTATCCACGGGTTAGGTATTGTTTTGACCCAAACAATGATTTGTTTAGTCTGGAAGACCATGACCTATTTACTAGGGAAGTTCTTCCAATCCCTATGGACGGCACTTTTCACCAAACACGTCCTCTGTGTAGACTTAGTGGTGCCAAGGTAACCTACTCTGTAGATTGAAAATCGGCCACAGCTTTATATCATTTTTTGTGCAAAATGAGATTCTTTCTTTCTTGATTTTCGTTGAAGAGTTCTCTCTGTCTTTCCTTCCTGTAGTTCAGGGGCACTCTAAAGGCTTTGCAACCTTCAGAGCTGGTTGACAGCGGTCTAGTCAGTCCCTCCCGCTCTTTGATAGACATCTTCAGTCTCATCCGACGAACAACTTTAGGTCCTTCTTCTGTGTCCTATCCTTCCTTGCTGATTCCCGGTTTCTGAAGGAATAGCGGGCCTGTCTATTGCTATTGAAGCAGCACAAGCAGTTAGAGATGCAGTTCCATCAGTTCCGTAAAGATCTACGGGCCTTTCTCCATCCGTGTAGAGTTCAACCCGGACAAATGGCTCTGGCTCCGCCTCTCCCTAAAGGACCATTTTTCAATGTTGGGTCAATTAGCGCACGCGGGATCAACTAGTTTCGCCTTGAAGAGTTGGATATGAGATGTGTTACGGATATCAACCCGGGCGTGAGCTATTGAACAGGTACTGCATCGCGATCCGCAACAGCTATAGGAATTACGGATGCTGGTGGTGCTGGTAGCCATGATGCTAGGTAGCCGTGATCCACTAGCTCTTGCTCTTGAGTTAAAGAGTCTCAAGACTAAGCCAATGCTCCTTTTTATGAATTTTATGAAGAAAAGAAGGGCACCTGCTACGGTACCTATGCGCCTAGTCCAATTGCTAGATTGGATGCAGCTCGAAAATTTGTGATTTGAGAGTCTGACCTTTTCTTGCCTTTGAGTTGGCTTCATTGATTGCTGAATGGTATAGATCTTCACCAGGTCCCCTTGTCTCCTCCTTTCTGCTCATTAAGGAAGGGCGGCTTAACGAACCTCTGAGTGGCATTCCCCTTGGCTTCACCCGGCCGATAGAAACTGAGATTCTGAAGTGGAATTCTTCTCTAGACGAAAGACAAAGATCTTATGTTCCAGCCCTGATTCGGAAATTCACCCTTAGCTTAGCTACTGAGGAAGTCGGATCCTCTGTCTTTGACTTTCCTTCGCCGAGACAGTTAAGGGGCTTCTGCTGTCTTTTCTCTCGGTTTCATGGGAAGAAGGGGAAAAAGAATGAATGATCTAGGGTCCGTTCTTTTCTTTTCGATATCGCCTCTCTTCGCCAAAGCTCAAGCTAGTAGTCATAGTCGGAGTTGGAACTCAACTCCCAGCCAGAGGGGTAGCAGTAATCCCTTACTCAAGGGATTACTTAGCCCGAAGGCCAGGTTCTTTATTCCCATAGGCACAAAGACCGATCCCGACCGTCCTTATATAATATAAACGTTTACGCCTGGAAATGATGCTTGAATTCTTGCTTGTCTTCTGAGCCATTGACTTATGGAAGACATGGGGCACGAACGATAGCATGGTTAATTAAGTAGGCTATGGAGCATGAGCCATATCAGTGCTAGAAAGACTGATTTTTTCGATATGGATAGTAGGAGAGAAGTAGTACCCCTCTGGAGTATGGCCCAACCAGCGGAGTACTTTACTAAAATCTCTGTCCGACCATCCCAGACCCTTTGTGGTTAGACCCCTTTCTATCCACAACTGAGAAATATCACAACCGCAGGCCGAACGCGCTTTCTGCCCTAGAACCAATGCCAGCCGAAGCATTCACCCCTGGGATCATGATGCTAATGCCAAGATCTCAGGATATGGCTAGACCCTAAATCCGAATAAAAACCTACCACTTGGCTGCTATGGAGCTTTGTAGTTATGGAGCTATAGTACCTCTATGCCCTTTTGAGTTCCCCAAGGCAGTTCATCTGCGGACCAGTAACAGCCCCTACCTTATTGCAACTATGGAGCTAATGAACCTTTTTGAGCCTATGCTACCCTTTCCTTGGCTTTCTTTCGCGTACGTGTGCTCGTCTATCCGAAAGAAGCAATTTCTCTGTTCGAAATCAAGCTAAAGGAAGTTCCACCATCAAAGATGGCGGTAGAACAGCTAGCAAGAGGTGCCCAGCATTAACAAATGAATTTGACTTTCAAGCGAACCTTATGGTTTTAGAGTCCGTTTGAGTATAACCCTTTCTAATGGTTATCTATACTTTAGAAAAGGGCTATCTCTCTCTAGCTTTCCTTTCTTGCTTGCGTTCCTACCTACTTGCTTTCTAGCCCGACTTTCCCGATGCCAATGCCCTTTCTGTTCTCGAGTCTTTGCAATCTTCTGCCATTCCTCTTTTACTAGCACTTTGAAATGGTTAGACCACTGTCTTCGAGTCCGGTTGAGAAATAGCGGATTTGAGTACCGGGAAGTATGAGTAAGGTCCGGGTCTGGTTGAGTAACTCAGGATAGAGAGAGTCCTTAATTTCCAAAGTATGAATAGTAGACATGTAGCTGCCTTTTAGGTATTGAATCCCTGGCCGGGAAGCGTGAACGATAAGATGAGTCTTTAAGGAAAGAGTGACCCGGTCAATGGTTGTCCATTCTTTCTTTCGGCACTCAAAAATCATTGAATTTCATAAGGCTATTTGACTTAGGACTCCCTTACTAAGCTTTCAGGAAAGTCTGAGATCTCATTGTCTTCCTGAAGCCTTTTGAATCCTAAATTAACAGATATAAAATAGATGTAGAGACTCATCCTTGATTCCTATCGGTCAGGGCGGCTTTCCAGCCTTTCCTTGAAGGACCCTCCACGAATTTTCGATAGTAGTTGACTAATCCAAGGAAGGAGTTATGCGAAGAATAGCTTTCTTTCGTACCCATTCACAAGAAAGAAGGGTCTCATGTGTTCATGGTCACTCCAAACATAGGATTTTCGGCATATACTATTGAAGAGTTGCTTAAGAAATGATTATAAAGGAATTGAGAAGGGCATGAAAGAGTTTCGGCGGGCTCGGTACTACGACAGGAGGCCAGCAATCATATGAGAGGCATCAGACTCTGCATCTTCATCTCTATCTCTTTCCCGCCCTTTCGAGTGGATCAACTGCTTTAGCAGCTGGGCCCTTCACTGCAGAGCATCCAATTCCCAACTAATCTATTCCGAACTCCAGCGATCGATCGAATGGAGCTAGCAACCAAGAGGAGGCCCAATAAGCTTCGAAGTTCTCCAGGTCCTATCGAACCAGTTACTTCCTTCCTGGGCGGACTGACCTAGGGAAGGTTGTCAGACAACCTACACCGCATCCTTGGCTCACTGACACCCATATACTAGTCTGGTTCACTGCTGTCTGATATCCTCATCTCTCTTTCTTACCGAGAAGCTTCCCTCTTAACTTCCCGTTGGGATATCACAGAGCGAATTCTATACTAGAACTTTCTTTCTTTCATTAGAGTCTAGAAGCGCTTTTTAGCCTTCCTTTGCCCCGCTAGCGGACTTACCCTCATGGTAAACATAGCTCACGTCACTTGCTCCAAAGCCAAAGCGGAATGCTTCTGTGAGACGATCAGCAAGAACGGATCTTAGGTCGGAGTAGCTATCCATACGGGATTCGGCGGCAGATGAGTTGGCTTTTCGCTCTTTTAGAACCGGTAACCCATAGGAAAGTCCGATCTCAAAGAATCAATTGTATATTAAAGAAAAGAGGGTGTTGGCAAAGCAGATGATCAGTCCACACCAATACCGGAGAAGTTGAGACAAAAACCATGACCTAAAGGTAAAGGAAAGGGGCGCCTTAGAACTGTCAGTTTCGAGCCTGGCCACTGAAAGGAGTCTTAAGCGTGCCTTCGGCATTCAATCCCTGTCTCGCATTTCCTTGCCTCCTGACCCATTGTGCTTTGTCCCATACCCCAAGTCATGGGGTAAGTTCCCAAGACTCAAAGTCGTATGAGAACAGAAACATTTCCAATAGAATAGCGGTAGATGAAGAGGAAGCGCCCTAGGTCGGTGCAGGAAAGGCAGAAGTTTGAAAGGATTGGCATGATAAATAGTTGACTATTCGGGAACCTATGGTCGCTTACACGTTAGCTTGCCGGCATAACCAAAGCTAGTTGTCCCGAGGCTTGGTTGCCCGGGATCGAACTCCGGGGCTCGCATGCCCGGGAGAGAAGCACCTTTATTTAGGAGCCCACCTCGCACGCATGGAAGGAAGGGAAAGGTGCGCAAGAAAGCTAGGGGGGTTGGCAAGTCAGCTAGCGAACGGAAGGTTGCTTGCAAAGTAGGAGACAAGCCCAGACAAGCAAAGAAGACTAAGATGTGAACAGAATTCGTCCCGAACCTTCCCCGTTAGGGGTGCGGTGCCACGGTCAATCAATCATGCAAGCGGGGGGAAGCTAGAATCAATTGAGAAGAAACGGGGGCCCTTTCCTGTGTGAAAAAAGCTTTGGTCTTTTAGTAATTTGAACAACCAACCTTATACTAAGTAGATAGGGTAGGTCATATATGACCTTTCTTTACTTCTAAGATTCTTTCTATCCGCAAGGAAGTAAGCAAGTAAGGAAGGGGTGATTAATAGGTAAGCCTGTGCTGCTAGTGTTAAGCTAGTGGTAAGGCAGCAGTAGGCCAGTAATCCTTCTTTCTAAGAGTCCTAAGTTCTAGGGTCCTCGTAGTCCATTAGGAAGAAGGGAAGCTAGGAGGTGACTAGCCAAGATTCTCTTCTGCCCCAAAGAAGCTTTGAAGCTATTCGTCTTTCCTTTCCTAAACAAAAGGGGATTCAAAAAGGGTCTTCCAGGAAGAGGTTAGGTGTTAGGGCTTTCTTTCTCACAGTCTAGGGACAGCCTTGCTTTTCATAGCCCTAGCTACGCTACCGTAACCAGTCGTTAGGCTTCCCATCAGAGAGTTCAGTCTGGCGGCGGAGATAGACACTTTGGATTCGGCAAGCTACTCCGCTTTCACATTCAGATTAGAGAAAGATGGTTACTACATTGATAGGATAGAGGCATACAAGTATTCAGTTATCCCAATAGTAATACGGAGTGGAGTGGTAATTCAGTGATCTTTAACCAATTGCGATTCCGCGCATCTGATCTTTCCTGGTATTTAAATGGTTTCTTGGCGGGCTGAGACTACACAGGGGTAGAGGCACATGCCAGTAGCACCAGTGCTTGCTTGCTATGAGGTAACTCGCCCCATACTTGTTTTATTAGTTGTTAGTTGCAGGCCTCTCATCCTCAACCTTAACTTCCGCTGGGTGTGGAAGATCTGGGCAAGTCCTAGAATCCGGATTTTGATTAGGAAAGTTGCTTGGATGTGCATTCCTACACCTACAGTCCTTCCTTCTAGAGGCATTACCATTGAAACTACATGTCCCCGCTGTGGAAGAAGAAACTCCATGCCATCTTCTCATTGAATGCCCTTTTGCAAGGTAAGTGTGGGAATTGCTTAAAAGAAGCATGAAAATAAGGGATAAAAAAAGGACCGTAACTTCATCAGATAGGAGTTCGTCTTCCCGAGCTGCGTCTTACTGGGAGTCTTAGTCGAGTTCGTGCCACTCCATTTCCAGGTGATGGTTGATCTGATCCGTCCGTAGCGAGATATAGTTCTTAGCCAATGTTCTCCTAATCGGAATCGGAAGAGTCAGTCTCACCCTTGGATCCCGGTCCCTATGTACTGATTTGACCTTTCTTCTCTTGACTGAAGCAGCAGCCTCCGCTTCTAAGTCTCGTTTGGCTAGCTTTACTCGTCTACTTGGGTTGGGCCAGTAAACTGACTCGGGCACAGCACAGCGACTCCCGTTCCATGTATTCCAACCCTTTGGTATCGCTACTTCGTTCCACTTCCTTTTCTTGCAGCTTGACTTCATCCTCCACTCGAAGGTACCTATTTTGGATCAGATAGTTCCACAAATCCGATTGAGAAAGAATAAGAAAGGCTTGATAGTTGGAGCCATAAGCGACTCTCCCACTAAATGTTAGACCTGGCGCAGAAGAAAGTTCTGATTCTCTAGGAAGGAGGGACCCTTCTTTGCTTTTCGTTGAGCTAGAGCTAGAGCATGCATCTTGATCGGATGAGGAAGTCATACCCCCAGCGTCTACCTATTTGGCTAGCTTATGACTTGGGACTGGCTAGACGCACTGACAGGCTTAGGTAGGCTGACCTATCGCCTCCTGTCTCCCGGCGAAGTACTGATGGTGACTCATCTACGTCCGTTCAGGCCTATCTGCATTTAGATTTGGTGCCTAGCCTAGTTTTCATCTTTTTGTTACTTTCGGCTTGCTGCTTACCGAAGAAGGCATTGATTACCCTTGAATAGTGGGAAGACTTTGATTACCGTGTGACCGGTGAAGGCACCTCACTATTTGTTTGACGAGTGAGCTGTAGTAAGCCCATGGGATTAGGATGACTCTTAAAGAAAGCTTCTAAAGCAAGAAGTCGAATTGCGTAATAGAGCATCCATCTTATTTTGTTTCAAGGAGACGGCCGCCTTCGACTCCTTCTGGACTGCCCTTGAGAGTTGCAAACTCTCGTTCTATGACCAAGGTTTTCTCTCGAAAACGAGTTTTGAAACATCCTGTAATGTCCCACATTACATCTCCGATATCTCTTGTTTAAATGCTTGCGCAAGGCTTTTTTCAGAAAGAGGTTGCTCTTTTCCTTTTGTTAGCCATTGATTAGGATTCTTGGCTTTAGTTAGCCCTCAGGAGTTCCTTTTCCTTTATTGAAGTAGCTTTTTCTTCAAAGCCTTGCGCACGCCTAATAACTACTTGAGATCTAGGAAATGACATATCCTACCTTATGGTAAGTTGAGAAAGTAGCTCTCGAGATATCCACTCGATGATAGAATGATAGTTTGCAACTAAAAAAGCAAAAATTTGCATTCGGAGAAGTCCTTTAATGGTCATTAAATGGTTATTAATAGAATGACCTAACTCAACTCAGCCTTCAATGCGAGTTGCGGATTCTTCCCTCTACGGACCAGCTGGCCTTCAGGAAAGGAAGTCGTTTCAGTCAGACTAAAGTAAGTCGGCTACTCAAACTCTTGAACAAGCGGGGCATCTCCTCGAGTTGCGAAAGGGGCTGCAGGTTCAATTTCGGGTGTTCGTTATGCTACTGAAGTGTCTCAAGCTGCTCAGTACTCCCCTTCCTTAAATACTTCTTGAGGTGAGAAAGACGTACCGATTGAAGAGTGAAAGTTCCCCCTAAAGCCTTTTTTTCTTTGTCAGAGGAGATCTTTCTTCTAATAAGTTGGTGAGTAACCTTATTGTTCCAAGCTCGGCTAGCAGTAGCCCGGAAAGCGAAGCCTTCAGTTCTTGCGTGATCTAACTAACCAATTTCTTTCTTTAAACAGACAGACGGATACGTAGTGGAATAAGGCGCTGCCACTATAGGTGCGAGTAAGCTGACTGGGCTAACCTCAGATTATAGGTCAATAAGTGAGACAGAGGTTACTGCGGAAAGGCGAGAAAGCAAGTCCATCAAAAGAAGTCCATTCCATTCTGCATTCCTTTACTTGGAAGACTAAACCCGCGCCTTACCTAGGGCTAGGGCTGCAAGTAAGGACTTCACATCCGGATTGGACAGCAAAGACTGGAACCAGTAAAGCGGAAAGTTGGCTTGACCGGGTGGAAGAGTCAATATAGTAAATGACTTTACATAAGAAGAGGATTCAATCCGGGCATATGGCTAGATGCCTAATACGAGCTGAACCTTCCTTTTTCTATCAACCCGAATCGAGAACCATCGGGGTCTCACTAGACAGGTCAGTACAGGAAAGCGATACAGGTCAGTAGCGAGCCAAAGCGGTAGGGGATTAGCAGATTAGCCAAACAAATAGTCTTTCTGCCCGAGAGAAAGACAGGCTTGGTATTTGTACCCTTCCTCTTAAGGGAGTTCTTCCTATTGAGGAAAAAGAGTGCCCTCCTTTTAGTTTTGTTTTTTAGTCTAAGTGATTAAAGTCATGGTTGAATCCTTTCCAATCCGTACCTGTAGCTGTAGCTGTAGCTAGGGGTCGTAGTCTTGTTAATAGTCCTACCGTAAGTATCGAAAGACTAAATCTCTCTGTTGTACTGGATAGCTTTCCCCCTAAGGCATCCATAGGCCCTGAAAAACGCGACTTCATATGCGGGTCTATACTCATTTGCCTTAAAGCCTGCCTTTTGAGGAAGAGGAAGAGGCCGGCCTTCCAGCTACACCTCCACCTCCGAAGAAGCTTCTACCGGAGAATCACATCGATCGTAGGGAGAAAAGTGGCATACCTTTTTCGGTGAATTGGAAATAGTTGGATGGTAGGCCCCTTTTCTTTGGGCTGGGCCAGTTGCCCTGTAGGTCTGGGGAAGTGTTCCGCGAAAGTTTAGTGTTCGCCCGTTACTTAAAAATGCCTGGGAGTTGATGGTACGCCCATCTTTCTGTAGAAGTAGAATGCCACAAAGAGGTCCACGCTAGTCTTCCTATTCCCGGAGCCAAGGAATCGATTTCTAGTGGCTAACTTTACCCAGAAGGTTAGGCCCTTCCAAGGCGTTTTATTATGCGGGTGGACAGATTGGTGGGGGGAATTTTATGGATCTTGTGCTCAGAGAAGGAGTAGGAGGTGCTTGCGAGATCCTTTTGGTCATCAAGAGTGGGGGGACGGTCGAGCTCGTGTCAAGGCAAGAGCAGGGGGAATGGATGGTTGTTGATCTCGCAGTTCAGTAAGTAACAGGAGGATGGTTGGTTCCGCGGTTGCTTACTCGGATAGTGTTCAAAATCAAAAGAATGAGAATGAGATCAATAAAGAGGACTCGAGATCCCGAAAGAAGATCAGCATGATCGCACAAATGCTCTCTCATTTAGTCAGTGCCGAATCTCTCTCTTATACTACTACCTACTTTGTTGAGCTATTACTTCGTCGAGAGAGATTTTAGATTCCGTAAGTCACTCAGTGAGTGCTTTCTATTTCTATTTCTAAGAAGGGCTTGTAAAAAGAAAATGAAATACGAACGGTCGTAATAGATCGACTTTCATGCTAGTTCTTGCTCCAGCATGAAAGTTCCATTGAAGAGGCTATGGTTGTTTCATGAGGGTATGGGTAATACTTCTGTAACCCTATCCATCCCATTGAAAATCTAATTAAGCAGCTAGAGACTGACTCTGACTGGCTTTATCTCTTGCTTCTGAACGAACCTCGTAAACTACTATGTCTTTCCTTGCGTAACTCCATCCCTTCTTCTATCAATTTCCTAAGAGAAGATAGAAAGGATTGTAGGCTAGATTCAAGGTATGCCTAAAGGTATGCCAGTTGATTGATTATACTCCACTTTCCAGATGGGGTTAGTGTTACATCTATCATTGGTGTCTCTTATATAAGAGAAATCGAGTGGTCTGCCCCGAAAAATCATAAGATAAGAAAGCAGAACGTAGTCGCTTTAGCTTCGAAGTTGGTACGTAGTCGCTTTAGCGAAGCTAAAGGATGAGATTTCGAATACCAATCCCAGCCGTTCCCTTGCCGGTCTACTGGACGGTGGATTCACATCGATCTTTCTTCCGTCAGCGAAGCAGAAACAAACTATTCGTAACAACTCTTCACTTAACAACTGTCAAACTATGTTAACAATGTTATATGAGATATATAGATACGGCTATATTATCTAATATATATGTTCTATATTGAATTCTCATTCTATTTGACATGAGGCGAAGGTTTTGAATTCATCTCGTTTCGTGCCCTACGACTAGTAGGTCACTCACTACAGCTACTAAAAAGCTAACAATAATTATATACTAAATTCCATTCAAAAAGCGGTCCGTTGACATTCGACCAGACCTTGGAACTAACTTCAAGCTGTGGAAGGCCCTATTCAAAAACTCCTGCTCTCGCTTACTTGCCTGCTGGCTTTTAGTATGGCTTTCCTTCTTCAGCTTTCTTTCCTATTGCTTGTCTTGTCTTCCTGGTCAAGAAAGTTTTCAAGAGTGGAAATTGTTTCAGCGGATAACATGGATGCTATTTCATCTCCCTCTGAACCTCCTGACCCTCAGTTGCTTGAACACACAGAGAAAAGAATCCTGACTAGATCTCTTGCGAGGTCCCTTTCACCCCAAAAGAAAGCGAACCTGGGGCACCTTCTCTTGTATCGAAGGCCAACTGAGGCTGGAAGATGAGAGCAACCCGAAAGAAGCCGCTAGGCAAGAGAGATGAAAACATGGGCCCGCTAGAGGGGTCTTCGGAGGGCTGGTCCCGAGTAGAGCTGAGCCCTTTCATTCTCCGATTCTGATTGGAGGATTGAGCGAGGTCTTGTCTTCCCAAGAAAATCTTTGAGTTTCCCCAAATCTTTCGTCTGATCTTCCGTGACGAAACTGGCTACCAGCAAGGAAAGATTCGATGATCTACCGCCCTCGCTAGAGTACCGGCACTCGAAAGCGCAGTTTGAGTTACTACTTCTATTGCTCTAAATGGGATAGCTAATTCAAAGCATTCTAAAGACCTTATTTAGAAAGGTAGCTTGCTTACTTAGTGCTTGTGCTAAGGAAATTCATGCATAAAAGAGTATAGCGCAATAGTGCTTCAGACGAATTGGAGCTTCAAGCACGCATTTGGTAAGAGAGAAAGAGAGAGCTACATACGCATAGAAAAAAATGAAGCGTAGTCGCAAAATCAATGCGAAACTGCCTAAAGGGAAAGACAGGCATTGAACAGCAACCAAGTGACAGAGTATTCCTCGCTCAATATCCATCATCTTAAATAGTGTGGTGACCGAAGGGAACGCAGATTTTGGTGTCTTAACATTCGCGGTTTGCGGCAATGGTTCAGACAGGCAAGGAGATGCTGGTTAAGCAGCAGAAGCTGTCTTTGGGTGGCCTGCTACATCCACTCCATCGGCTAGGCCTGCTGAATAAAGTTCCAATACAGTAGGGATTCTCTCGTTCTCGACCTTTTCCCAGTCCCCTATTCGCCGAACCATTCCTTCCATCGTGAACCTTTATCCCTGAGATGCCCTGCCTTTATTTTCTTTTATAGACAAGTCATCCATCCCGCCATTCCTTATTGTCGGTGTGAATAAGAAAAGAATCAGAGCAATCTCTAGTTTCGAATCTAGTCTCGGCATCAATCCGTGAAAGCCTTCAAGAAAAATCCCAAAACAAAAGAGAGAAAAACACTTCAAAGAGGTTAAGAGGATTAGGGAATGAACGAAGCCAGTCCCTTCTGTTCAATAGGAAGGAAGTCCCTCAACAGCTTCAGTTACATCTATTGATCCTATATAAAGAACCGCAGTAACTGCTTAATCAGCAACTTCACTTTTGTACCGACATCAACTATTTATTGTTCTATACTCTCCGCTTGATGTGGAAGTCTTCCAATCCTAGTAGTTGAGATGAGATGAAGAAAGGACAGGGAGGAAGTACTTTCTATTCCCAAATCAGATAAAGCTGAGCCAGAGACTTTCTTTAAGAATTGATCTTTGTGATTGACCTTTGGAAAGGAAAGACCGTCAACTCTTTCTTTTCTTTCACAGCAGATCAGCGAGAGTTAGGTTAAGGATTAAAGAGCGGAACCGCGACATTCACAATTCCTTTTTCTCTAGAGCTATCTCACAGAGGAAGGAAAAAGAAAGATGAGGCAAGCAACTCCAGCTCAGATAGCTTCAAGCCCTCAACAGCAACAGCTCCAATGTGAGAGTTTGGTTAAAAAACCTGAAATGCTACTTTGAATTTGAAATTTCTTTCTTCTATTCATTCACATTCACAACATACGTTCGTATTCTGTTTTTCTTATTTTGACTTCCCTAGAAGATCAGGGTAAGGAACAAGGTGAGACGAGAAGACCTGTCACAGGTTGGGGAGGAAAACTGAGAGACGAAAGCTCTCGCATCATAGCTGTTGGGAAGGAACCTCTTGCTTCACCTACTACTACGTGGACAGATAGATGAACGAAGCTCTACTGACTACTCCACGCTAACCTGTGTACTACCGCTTCCATGCTCGCTCACTGAAACTCTTGCGCTAGATTACGTTTCGCTTAACTCTCGGGATGGAATGGAAAGATCTAGTAGTTCCATGTCGGGTATTGAAAGAAGAAAGCACGCGCAGGAAGACTGCCTGTGACTCCCACTGGCACATATTGACAGATCGGTTACACCTATACTATTGAGAAAATGACTGATCAAGCAGACCCCGCTTCGCTGCTCTTGTCTCTGTCACCAGCTTTTCAGATCTCTATTGCCATGAAGGAACATTTCTACCTTTATCTTAGCACGAGAGCGGCATATCGTTGGTCAAAGACCTTTGGTCCCTGTCCGTTGACGGAAAAGAGAAGGGGAGATTGGGCTTGTGAAAGGATTGCTGTCAAGAAAGACTCTTAAGCATCAAGATCGCATGTTGGATCACTGCCAACTGATCATCATATAGCATGATTCAAACTCCTACCGCTTCGCTAGTGACCACTTCTGCTGTAAAAACGAATATCCATGCTGGTCTTGACCTGACACGAGCTATTGAAGCTCTCTTCCTTGAGGTGGAGCACCATTGGCCTAGTCTTTTACTAATGCTCTCCCCCGCAGGATTCTAATCATTCCCCTTGTTGAGTGAGGAGGGCTTGACTTGAAAGGATCTCTGTTCCGTCTAAGCCAGGGTAGGAGTTGGATCGCCATCCCCCTCTTTCACACTTAGTGCGTGAATGCTAAAATCAAGTAGGAAACCCAGGGGTCATAGGCGAGATCATCCCAAGTGGTTTCGCCGAAAAGAGCGTCCGTCCTTCTCAATTTCACACCAGCAGCTCTTTGGCACCACTATAGAAGTCATTTTTTTATGCCATCTCAGTCGGTTAAGTAAGAATCAATCTCGAGTCAAGCCAAGCAGCCCGAATTGACCTGCCATGCCTTTCTCGCTCTAGCCGACAAGGGGCATTCCGAAGATCTAATCAAGATAGCACCTTTATTCCCCTTATGAAAAGCAGGTAGAGTTGTCTCGCTTCCACCTCCGGTTGATTGAGAAGTCGCTCTGTCATGGAAGTGGCAAAGATCGTTCCAGCCATCTATTGGTATCAGAGTTTGGTTTACAGCGTCTTATGGGAAAGAGTCTGATCTCATATTCCTCAAAGAAAGGGGTCTAAAGAAGCACTCACTAGCCCAAACCGGATATGAGAGACCAATCATGCCTGACTGTTGGAATTCATTTGCCCACTATATAGAAGAATTAGACTGAGATCACCAAATTGACACAACAGCATTGACTGGAGTGGGACAGAGGAGAGTGGTTATACCAGCCAAGAAAATCACTCAAGCCAGCAGCCCATGAACGGATTGGTGAAGGTAGCATCGGAATAGTAGAGCACAGTGAAACGGGATTGTGCGATGCCTATTGATCTTCTATTAGAGAAACTCTTGAGAACCTAGGCTAAGCCTCTACAGTCTCCGCTAGGAAGGGTGTATCTGTGTGCCGAGAGATCGGATCTGTGGTTGAGATAACTGAACAAACCCACCCAAGATGACGAGGGGAGGAGAGAAGAGTTGGTTTAGCGGAAGCGGTACGCCCTAAAGATTTGGATTCTTTGATCATTAGACTATGTTAGCCTTTGCACTTGCAGGTAGGTGTGAACTTCTTTCGTATAGAGATGGAAACGAGGGTGACCCCATCGTACCATAAGGGCGATCAGCTTGTGATGCAGTTACGAACAAGGATCAAGCAGATTTAGAGACTGGCTCAGTTTCCATAGGAGAGACTGGCTAAGATCACGCAGTAGAGGCTCGCACAGACCGGGTGAATCGTTATCGTTATTTCGTATTCCCACTTGGCATTGTGACTTTTGGGGACCTGGCTTCATTGGCTCCTGCGCACTATATATGGCACCCGTCCTCTGTTTAGGCAGGTTGCCTCGGAGAAAGGGATTCACCAGATCCTGAGAGAAAGTCTTGCTGGTCCACTGCGGTTGAAGGCTTGGCTGTCACAGATCCTGGCTAATACCCAGTTCAAAGGGAAGCTATGTAGGTAGGCGCATTTGGCAGTCTCAAGCATTTGCCTTTTGAGTCAGTCGTTCCAACTGGGAAGGAAGAAGGGCTCCTCATAAGTAAGTGCCGAGAGCTTGCAATAAGCTTTCCCCTGTTCATGGGTTTGATGGCATTTCGTCTCAGGGTAGAAAGGGTATGCTTGAAAGGTCCTCTTTCGGAGTGGTTGCTTACTTTGCCAGGACGGGATCGTCGTCTTTCAACTCAAAGCTTTCACGGGATTCGTTTAGTGGACATCCAGCTGATGGAGAACCTGAGGAGAGCAGTGAAAGAACGTAGGCAATGTGAATTGACGGCTTAGATAGAGGTAATTGCTTGAGGAGAAGAGAAGCCTCTTACCCCGCCCGCACCTAAGGATTAGTAAGCTGTTCCGATCAGGCCTAAACACGAAATGGAGAATCAAAGGAGAAGGGGATACCTAGACAGACACCGACAGCCTGCAAACACAAGCGTCATTGGCATTTTGATTGCTGAAAACGCATTTGATGAGATCGATCGCGATCGTACCAGATCATAACTCGTGAGAGAATCCATTTTTTTGGGTGGAACGATGAAATTGTCTTCTCCTTTGCTTGCTGACTTTCAGAGTGAGAATTCATTATATAACCGCACTTTTCTTCCTGAATTCAGCTCTCTCTTCTATCTTTCGTTCTCGAAGGCTGACTTACTTGCATCCGGGGACCGGCTTCGCGGGTATCTAAACCACTCAAGGCTAAGCACTCTGGGCGAACGCTTTCGATCATAGCATCTTGAACTCTCACTAGAGATAGAAGATGAACATCCTTTCTTTCTAATGATGAATATAGTTACCTAATCAATGCTGAGAGATTCTACTATAGAATCTTTTGTTGATGCTGATTATGATATCACTGACCACAAACTAAATCTCATCTTAAGTATAGGCGAGGTTCACTCAACTCAATAAGTGTTTGAACTTATCGACGTAACCCTAATCTTCCTCCTTTGCCTCATCTTATTCTCTTATGATATTTCTATGAAATTTCCTTCTTTTTCTCGCTAAGCCCATGTGCGCTGGAATGAGACGTTTATACCATACTCCCCTCCTTCTATTATGTTTAATACTCACACTGGAAATAATAAGAGAATACCGGAGATTAGCTGCTATTCTTTCCTGGTGGTACCAAAACCAAAAAAATCTGTTTATTAACATTTAATGTTAATAATTTGTTTTCCATTCCTGTCTAGATAGACCAAGAAGGGAATACGCTGCATAGAACTCGTGCTCTATCCAAGCTACCAAGATCAGTGCAATAGCTGCTGCTCCAGTCAGTGATCAGTGCGATAAGTTAGTTCACTTAGGACAGAGTGGTACATCAATTCATAGCAACATCCTTTCTTTGAGTCTTCCGTATATGTGGGCTAGACCCTTAGCTTAGTCTGCCTTACGGCGAGAATTTCCACCTTGTTGAAGAAAGATCCTTGAATAACTTCGGAGTCGACTAAGGAGAATAGTTTCATTGTGACTAGCAGTGGTAAATAGGAAATATGAGAATCTTAAGCCTTGAGCCCTCTTCCAGAGCAACCCTTTCCTTTCGGAAGATATTGGCCTATTCCCTTTCCCTGGGTTCTTTCCGGTCTTGTTCTTAGATCGACAATTTAGCACTTTCATCGGTACGAAATCAAGCAATTAATTCAACTACACCATATCGATCAACCTTCCTGTTCACAATCCCCTTGTTGGGCTTGCTCACTTGACTCGAAAGCCGAAGTTTTTCTCGAACATCCTTACATAACTTAAGTCATTCTATCTGATCTAGTTTAATGCAGTCTGCCCTAATGCTATCTCTTATCAGAAAGATAAGGCTGTAGACCAAGAGGGAATTAGCTGCTTTAACCGCTGTAAGTCAATGATGCCTTTGATCCCGTTTGTTACGTAGGGTTAGAAAGAAAGTAACCTGGGTAGGCACTTATTATTCGTTGTCAGATAACTGAGGGTAAGGTGGGTCATAAGTCCGGGGAGTTCGCCCTTTCGCGGAAACGAAATTGATAACCGGCAAGAATCAGAAGCAGGGGAAGGAAAGAAAGGAGGGAAGAAGGAGGAAATAAAAGGAAGGGGCTAGTTTTTTGACTCGAAGGACTCGAACGGGAGTGCTTTATAGGAATTGAGTCATCTTTAGCGTAATCAATTCAGAAGACTTTCGATGGATAGATGGCTGGAATTACGGGATGCCTCAGATTGACCCCCAACTTGTTTATTGGTGGCCACGTCCACTCAAGATCAATTACCGAGTCAACTTCGGGGAATTCCTAGGCTACTAAGTTGTTTCAACGTCTAGTCCAGAGTATGTCGGTGAAGTCGTTTTTACGTATGTTAAGACTCGACCCACCCGACCCCTTAACATTGAGAATTTCTTTATTTCTCAAACATTGATAAAAGCTGGCCGCTACTGGAGTTGAAGCCGGAAGAGGAGCTAGTGCCAGACAGAAAGAGAGACATTTGGAAGCAATCCGGCTCGAGAAGCTAAAGTCAGTCTATCGCTTTTGGTTGGTCGAACCGGGAATTCGCAAGGATCAATGGCTCAGAGTGCCTTCGTTCGGGAGGGGAGACTCAGGTCCTCTCTGGTCCCTATTCCGGGCCCCAATGAAACTCGTTTTCTCTCTCTATCGAGGGCTCTGCTCGGACAAATCGACTGACGAGGCCGTGTCGAGTCTTTCTTCAAGTCACCTCTTCCCCTACTGAAGGCGGACTCACGGCGTGATATTATCCCAATGCTGGGGCGAGGGTATCAGATATTATATATGTCGTCACAGACGGATGATCGGTGGCGCAATCCAGGTTTCAGGAACAGAGGGAAGCAGAGGGGATGGGAGTCCATATATAAAATATCCTACGTCTTAATCAGCACTCGATTTCGTGAAATGAGAGCCTACCGGCCATTGCTTCTGCCCCCGGGGTACTGGGGCGGATAGCCGGGGGTACGGAGATAGATGGCTCACTCTCTCCCGTATTTGCTGATCCATCGCCATGCTTGGCTTCGGAACCGACAGAAATAAAGAATAGTTCAGCTCCTCTCCCGGGTCGAATGAGTGGGATGGGACAGCTATGCAACCAGCCAACAGTAATGTATCAATCAGGGTGGATAGATAGAATTCGAGTTGGCTAGGTCCTACAGCTATGTCTGGCGTTAGAAACAAATAGAGGGGTCATAGAAAACTCTGGAGGTCTCCCAGTAATGTGTGGCGTCAGTCAAAGGTTCAGTTGTGTGTCCGACGAGCATTCCACATCATCTTATCGGGTCGGTGGAACGGATCGGACGAGGAGCCCATCCGTTCCAGCTAGGCCCTTGGGTTCGGGTTCATCCACCTCCCCACCTACCGGTGGGATTCAAATGGATGGCCTTTGAAGCTACCTAGCTGCCCCTGGCGCTGGAGTTTCGATGCGATGAGCTGAAAGCCACTCGACCGGGAAGGGAATGACATCCAGGAAAAAGGGTTAGGAGGCGGAGTTGGACGAATCGTGCCAGGAAGCACGAGCAATAAACCACCGATTGAGACCAGAGGTTAGGATGCGGAAGGAAGAGGACTGCGCGGGAAGTCGATTGGATTTATTGGTCAGGAACCTGGCGAGGTGAAGACATACACATATGCCCCCCTTATTTATCGGGGTACGGTGGGAGGGAGAGCCATATTTCTCGCACACTCGAGGAGGAGATATGAACCGGCTGGCTGAACCGACTACTACGAATGAATGGGTGGTGGGACACTTATGAGCCTCCTTCCCGACAGCGCCCCGACCTCGGAATAGTCGAATCCAAGCAATTGAAAGCTCCTGGTACTTAGATGCCTAGGTATCAAAACTGCTAAGGTGCCGAATGCTTCCCATCAGCGCACCCGCTTCGACCCCACATGTGTACGTACGCCCCACACGCACGCGATATCATATACTACTTCACGGTAGGTCGGTCGATGGGTCAAAGGATCGATGTCATCACCCTTCCCCAGAGGTGCGCTAGCCGGAATATCAGCTTGGAATTCGGGCGGATCCAAGATTGGATCGAAAGCCCAACTACCATTGATTCGGAATCGGGGGACGGAACGTAAATCAGTCGATGAGATGTGGGAGCGGGAAGCCTGGCATGCCCGCATCAGCCAGCCGAAGAAAGAGGGATGGAAGCGGGCGGGGAAAGGCGGGACAAGGAGAATCGATCGTTAATGGTGGTGACAATGAACATTCCTGGAGGTCACATTCCGGGTGAGCGGGGTCGCAAGGACGGACATAAAGCAGCATTAGAAGCGAAATTCCATAGGGGGAAGTGGGAGAAGGGACGGACCCGCTCGGAAGGACGGACCGCTGCATCCGATGATTAGCCGGGGGGCAAGGGACGTGTTACGTAGTCCACGTCCGCTCCTCGGAATAAGGGATTCCCGGAGATATAGATAACGATTCAAGACTGACTTCTATCAATGTCCGTCCCCTCGATTCCCATGATCCCTGATTCGGGTGGAGAAATCCACGTGCCGCAGGTAGTGCTTCGGAAGGGGAAGAATAAAGGACAATTACGCACGCTATCGACTGAATCGAAGTTGTTCTCGGGGAGAGAGAGGGAGAGGGGGATGGAATCGTGTATTGAATCAAATGAGTCAAGTGGGGAGGGAGTCACGGGTGGGAGCGATCGCATGGGTGGCATGGATAATACACTCGATGACAAGGGGGCTAGCTAGTAGGAGATGGAATCAGCTCGACCATCCACGAATGGTATAGCCACACTAATGGAATTACGACCAGTCGCATGTAATCTCTTTTTCATCCACTGTAATCAGCGCCTGCAGCAGCATTAGAGATTGGGTCGGTGGGATGGATAGCGAGGGAATCACGACTGACTTGCCCGGGGACGGGTGAATTTCTGCTTTCATCGGGAAAATGACTCCCCGACTTCCCAACCAACCTCTGCGGGCGAGAAGGAAGAGGGGATCGGATTTCTTCTCTGACTACTGATGTAGTTTCTATCGCCTGGATGGCTGGCCAACTCAATACTTGACTTCCAGGTGGGAGGGGAAGGCATCGACATCCATCAGCTGCTGGCAGGCTCTATTCCTCCCATTCCGTCTATAGCGGCGGTGAGGTTTGTTTGCATCGGCCGACCCAATCTCTAATGCTATCCCACCACTAATGGAATTACGACTAGAGAAAGAGAGGTAGGTGGGGCAGGTCGAATAGCTTCTTCATGACCTAACAACTTTACGTGGGGAGGTAGTGCATCAGCGGAAAGATCCAGGATTCGGGTTCATTCGCGTTACTAAACTTCTGAATAAAAGGGGAGTTCAAAGGCTGCTGGTTTCATTCATGACCCGAGGAAAGGCGACGGAGAGGCGGAACACCGACCTAACGAGGACTTCATTCATCTAATCTACCATTTCCATTCCGTAGGGCAAGGCAATCGATGAGTTCCGGATACGGCTTTCAAGCATGGGACTAGTCATCAGCGGACAATAGAGGTAGGGAATTTGGTTCCGGCATAGGTGAGGTAGTGTGGATCATTCAATCGACCCCGGTACGGATGTACAGGCAGAATCAGAGAGAGGAGGTGGTGGGGAAAGCGCCGGGGATAGTATTCCTGTCAATCGAATAGGGATGGGCAGATGGACCAGTACTTGATTGATCACTTGCCTACTCTTTCGGCGGGAGGATGCGAGGTCGAGCGGCTGGGGTGGATTATCTTGAAATAGAGGCAAATGAATGCCGTGCCTGCCTATCTGATCTACGTAGTTCATGCGATGGATGGGTACCGGAACCTGATGCCCGAGAAAAGCCCAACCATGACGGATAGGCCTTTGGATCAACCGAGCTCGCCAGTAGGGGATGAAGTGGACTAGACATTTCGGGATCGGAGGGATCGCTTCTCGGATCGTTGGGTGGTGATCGAACGGATCAACCTTTTGCTAGCGGATAGGACATTAATGAATCAATAGTGCGATCAGTGTATTCCGTAATTCTGGCATTTTTTTTTGCGTGTTCCTCTGCTGGGGGGGTTCTCACCACAACTTTGCTATCTCACAACCACTCTCAGCACCTAGGAAATCGGGCAGGATAGGGAATAAGGGCACGAACTCATCTTTTCCCGGAGGGAAGGATCGGTCCACTACGGGCTCAGCTGTGGCAGGAGGACCCAATGCTCTTTCCTCAAACGGCACCCATGACTTCTCTTTCTCGAGGGGATGGACCAACCATAGAATCCCTCTTCTCGGCGAGTAATTCATTCTATTCTTCTGCATCTAGCGGTGGAAATCGAACATTCTTTTCTCTCCCTTCTTCGACCGATGGATCACCACTCTTTTATTCCCCGTTATCGAGTGTTCAATTCCTAGGGGATGACAGCGTCAGTGGTGAAAAAGAGAGGGATAGAGCTTACACTACCTTTTTT